AATGATTTTTTAAAAAGGAGTTAATCCAGCCACAGGTTCCCCTACGGCTACCTTGTTACGACTTCACCATAGTCACCGATCTTACCATGATTACCATCCTCTGAAATATTAGTAACTACTATTCTAAATATAAAATAGAATAATAATTGTTACTACTAAATCAGTTAGATAAATAACTTCGGGTAAAACCAACTTCCAGGGTGTGACGGGCGGTGTGTACAAGACCCGGGAACGTATTCACCGCGGCGTTCTGATCCGCGATTACTAGCGATTCCGACTTCATGTTCTCGAGTTGCAGAGAACAATCTGAACTGAGGTAATGTTTAGAGGTTTTGCTCCGACTCGCATCATTGCTTCCTATTGTCATTACCATTGTAGCACGTGTGTAGCCCAGCCCATAAGGGTCATGAGGACTTGACGTCATCCCCACCTTCCTCCTGTTTATCACAGGCAGTTTCGCTAGAGTGCATCAATAAATGATTAGCAACTAGTGATAAGGGTTGCGCTCGTTATAGGACTTAACCCAACATCTCACGACACGAGCTGACGACAGCCATGCAACACCTGTATTAAATTTAACAATTACTGTTATAATGAATCACTCTCGTGATTCAAATTTAATGTCAAGAGCTGGTAAGGTTCTGCGCGTTGTTTCGAATTAAACCACATGCTCCACCGCTTGTACGGGTCCCCGTCAATTCCTTTGAGTTTCAACCTTGCGATTATACTCCCCAGGCGGAGTGTTTGACGCGTTAGCTGTAACATTGAGTATTTATACCCAATATTTAACACTCATCGTTTACAGTGTGGACTACCAGGGTATCTAATCCTGTTTGCTCCCCACACTTTCGCATCTCAGTGTCAGTATTGATCCAGATAGTCGCCTTCGCTTCAGGTGTTCCTTCTAATATTTATAGATTTTATTCTTACACTAGAAATTCCACTATCCCCTATCAAACTCAAGTTAATTAGTATTGAAAGACCTCCCTAAGTTAAGCTCAGGGTTTGTACTTTCAACTGAATTAACCACCTACATGCCCTTTACGCCCAATTAATATGAATAACACTAGCCCCCTCCGTATTACCGCGGCTGCTGGCACGGAGTTAGCCGGGGCTTTTTCTTCGAGTACCGTCATTATCTTCCTCGATAAAAGAGTTTTACAACCAAAAGAGCCTTCATCACTCACGCGATATCGCTGGATCAGGCTTTCGCCCATTGTCCAAGATTCCCCACTGCTGCCTTCCGTAGAAGTCTGGGCCGTGTCTCAGTCCCAGTGTGGCCGACCATCCTCTCAGATCGGCTAAGGATCACAGGCTTGGTAGGCTATTACTCTACCAACTACCATATTCCTGCACGAGCCTATCTAATAGCGATTAATCTTTGATTATTCAGTATTTGTACCTTAAGTACCCGAGAGTACTCAAGTTCTGAGTGAAAACTCATATACTTATTCTGAACTATTAGGCAAGTTCTCGTGTATTGCGCACCCGTTCGCCACTAAATCTTCAATATGAAAATTTCGTTCGACTTGCATGTGTGAAGCGTATCGCAAGCGTTCATTCTGAGCCAGGATCAAACTCTTCTGTTAAAAATGAAGTATTTAAATACTTCAATTATATCAATATCCCAATATATTTGTTTTTTATTATTTACCAGTGTACGATATGTTAAACTTTGATTTGAATTTTTGTAGTTGGCTACTAGTTTCCGAAAGACTTGATCGTTTATCAATGTTCCAACAAGGATGTGACTTGATATCAATGTCAAGTTGTATAGATGCTTTTTGCATATTGGAAACTACAGGTACAGTTAGCACTGTGCCGTCAGTATAAACTACATGTATAGGTTTTAATGCAGGATGTATGCCTTTTTTCATGTGTAATTATTTCCTCAAATATGAAGCTAGAGGCGGAATCGAACCGCCATTATAGGATTTGCAGTCCCATACATTGCCATTATGTTATCTAGCCAAGGACCGTTTTATTTTGTTTCCTTGACTATAGGTATAAAGCATGCTATTAATTTTTAACTCAGCAGAAACCGTATGGGTCCCACTAATAAGCAGTTCATATGGCGTACACGCTTTTACTTAAAGTCGAGTTCGGAATGGTTTCGAGTACTTTCACGTATACAATTATCTGCTGAGCATTCTGTTGTTATATATATGAAGCTAGTGATTCTATTTGAATATAGCAGGTGAAAAGATTTTGTATCTGTTCAATTGTTTGTATTTGCTTTGTTCCTTGAATGAATTGTAAATAGTAGTCCTCATAAGCTATATATTTTAGTATATGATCTTCTGTGACAGAAACTAAACAAATGGAATCTAGTATGGAGTTTTGTTCTTTTAAATTAATTATTTCAGACTGAATAATTGAAGAATTATTTGTTTTATCTAGGATTCTGTATAAGCTTGTATCTTTTACGTGCTGAGACTGATTTATATATAGTATAGACTCAGTACTAGAATATACAAAAAAGTACGTTATACATCCAATGATAAAGCAACTAGACATAAAAAGTAAAGACCACATATATTTTAAACTTTAAATCGACTAAATCCTTACGGGAATTGAACCCGTGTTTACGCCATGAAAAAGCGATGTCCTAACCACTAGACGAAAGGGACAAATTATTTGGGATTTTACTAGTCTTTAAATTCGATGTATATAATTTTATATATCTATATATATATACTATCCTCAATATGTGGTACATAGGTATAGGTTTTATATCGTGGCATTAATTATAATTTTAAATTAAAGCTGTTGTACATTTTAAGGTTTGTATGTGTTGCTATTAGCACAATTCCTCCTTGTGATCTGTACATAGTCAGTATTTGTTCTACATAGTTGGTCCAATTTTTATCTAGTCCTATTAAAGTTTCATCTAGTATCCATATTGGTCTCGGAATTAAAAGTATTCGTAGTAAAGTTAGTTTTTTTTTCTGTCCGAGAGATAAGTTTTCAACATCTAGGTCTGCTTTTTCCTGGATGCCTAACATATTTAGACCATTTAAGAAAAGTTCATATGAATTATTTTTTAAGGTGCTATATGCTACATTCCAAAAGATTGAAGTGTCTAACACATTATATGCTTTGGTAAATAGATGTGTGCTGTCTAGATAATGTATCAAGGCATTTCTTTGCTTTTCTGTTGTTAAATTATTATTAATTAATATAGATCCTTTATAAGTTGTGTTTAATCCTGCAATAGATTCCAGTAATGTTGTTTTTCCCGATCCATTTGAGCCTTGAATTATTAAAGCATCTCCAGAGTGCAATGTAAAAGAAATGTTGTTAAATATTATTTTATTTTCACGTTGGTATGATAAGTTGGTAACTTCTAAAGTATGTATCATGCTTTCTTCTATTTGTTTCATAGTTTTAATCTTTTTTTAAACAGGTATAAGGGTATTACCCTTATACCTTTTTGTATAATTTATATCAATTTAAAATAGTTACTACTATGTTTCTAGTGGCTAAGTTAGATTTGACTACTTTGTAGTCTTTATAATTTTGCATTAGTGAATGTATGTATTCTTTTTTACCTACTGGGGGTATTTTTGCTAAACTTTTTGGTAGGAATGCTACGATTCCTCCTATTCCTACACTAAATCCACCATTAACAGTATTTAGTACTATTCCTGGCACTTTATCTGCAGTTACTATTGCATGCCAAGTATTATTTGTTTTTATTGCATTATCAAAAGATAATGTGTCAAATAATATTTCTTCGTCACCTAAGCCTATTTCATGCACTGCTAGTTGCTTTTTCATACCAACTGTTTTATCACCCTGTCCAAGTTCTTGTTCGATAAATTGTATGTTAGTTTTAAAACCAACATCTAAAGTTACAATATCTTTTTCTTGTCCAACAATAGTTCCTTCTATGTAGTGATCTTTTAAATTTACACGTGCTAGACTTGAATTTTCGAAAAGATTTTTAAAGTTGTCATTTAGTGCTGTGTTTTTATTATTTTTTACCATTACAGTATACCCTTTTTTGTGAACGTCTTAATTTTTCGATTTATGACTTTATCTTAAATCTAGAATTTTTTGTTTTTTTTATTTGTTTAAATTTCGGAGCTTCAATTATAAATTGAAATTTCTGCTTTATATATTGAATAGCATTAAAAAAGCTTACATATGGATTTGCAGCTCCGGTAGTTTGTATGTCTAAGAATACTTCTTCGTATAGATGAAATCTACGAACGTAGAAAGAGACGTGTCTTACAGGTGAGTATAGTGCATCTAATGCAATAAAATCATTACGTATACTTTGCTGCATACCAGGCACATATCCAATACCAGATTCTACTAGAATGGTGATGTCTATTGTGCTATTCGTAGTAATTGTGCAAATGTTTGAATCTTTATTTATTATTTCTAATCCCGATTTACAGATTATATCTGATGCTTTGATAGTGCATGGACCTTGTTTACGTAGCCATACAAATGTAGGTGTATAGCGTTGCTCTTCTAATTGAGAAAGATTATTTTCATATCTTTGCTTAAGGCTTGAGGGCATTGCAGTAATGTGTTTCGTATCGCTATATTTGAATAGTAAGGACTTAATGTTTAAAAGTAATTCCTGTACTTGTTCATTAACTCCATGCAAAGATTGAAATTCATGCGTTATGAGTACGTCATCATGTTTTATTCGTACAGCTGTTGCTGTATTACCAACAGTAAAACGTAATATAGTTTTGCGCAAGATATTTCCTATTGTTGCACCAAAGTGTCTTTCAATGGGGCTTATAATAAGCTGTAAATGTGTCTGATTTGCCTTTAAAATCTTTAACGAAGGGTTAAAAAAAGAACGTAAATACATAGTTATTCCTTAAAGATTAATCTTTTTTCTTTACACGCGTCTTTTCTTAGGTGGTCTACATCCATTATGTGGCACTGGAGTCATGTCTGCAATAAGACTTATTTTTAGCCCGGCTGTAATAAATCCTTTGATGGATGCGTTTCTTCCTTGTCCAAGTCCTTTAATTATTACTTTTACAATTCTAATTCCACGTTCTACTGCTTTTCTTCCAGCATCTTCCGCTGCTGCCTGTGCTGCATAAGATGTAGAACGTCTAGCTCCTTTAAATTCTGCTAATCCAGAAGATGACCAAGCAACAGTGTTGCCTTGAGTGTCTGTTATAGTTATAATAGTGTTGTTGAATGTAGTGTTTACATATGCATGACCTACTAGTATATTACTATGTAATCTTTTCTTCATAATATATAATCTTTTTATTGTTTGTAGAAACTTAAAATACTAAACTTCTTACTTGTTGAAGTAATCATTCTAATTAGTGGTCAGTGTTTATTTTATTTTTGACTTTGTTGATATTTAAATCCACGCTTTTGAGCAAGTGCCTTTTGTGTTCTTGCGTTAGTATGTGTGCGTTGTCCGTTAACAGGCAAACCATATGCGTGACGTAGTCCGCGGTAACTTTTTATGTCTAATAAACGTTTAATATTGAAATTTTGGTTTTTACGTAATTCAGTTTCAATAGCGTATTCTTGTTCTATTAGACGGCATAATTTATAAACTATTGCTTCGTTTAGTTGGTTGATAGGGTACTCGTGACTAATGCCTAGAGATTTGCATATTAGAAGAGCTCTTTGTTTTCCAATACCATAGATAGATGTTAGAGCGATATGTGTACTTTTATTAGAAGCTATGTTTACCCCAAAAATATGTAACATAATTAAATCCTTTCATATATTGTTTTAATCATAAAATGATATTTCTTTAGAACTTTCATATATAAGATTTATTGTACGAAAAATCATTAACACAATTATAATAAACTGTACTTCGTTAACTTCAAAATTTATAATGTTTGTGTTAAAGAATATTGAGGGAATCGTAAATACCGAGAACAAAAGGCATTTATATATAAATGCCTTTTGTTCTAAAAATCCAATGTAGTTTATTCGTTTCAACTCTCCTTGCCCGAAGGTTTCTTCTTTTAAACTAAGGATGCTTTTATATGATGTTGTAATCCAATACAATAATGCTAGTGTTAGCATTATTATAATGGTTTTAGTGATAAAAGTAACACTAATAAAAAAACTAGTATATAATATACTGGTTAAATATGTATCTACACAATAAATGTTACTTTTTAATGTAGATGAGAAAGATTTGTTTTTTGATATAAGTATTGTTTTTAAATATAAAGAACGTCCTATAAAATAAAGTATAATAAAATAGAGCACGGTATAAAAGCTACTTATACTTGGTAAATTTTCTATCCAATTAGGTATAATTGTTATTAATCTAAAAATAATTAGTATTGGGATTGCTCTTCCAATACCGTACTGATACAATAATATAGAAATCCAAGCAAAATATAAAGAAACTAAACCGTAAATGATTGAATCTATAAGCATGATAGTATAAGGAACAAACCAATAGGAATATATTACTCCAAAGAAGCCAGTAATTGCTGCGATGGTGTAAAAATAGAATTGGTTTGGTATTCTAATGAATATGCTTACAAAATATGCACTTATTAAGGGCATAGGTCCTAAATAAAGATACTGTGGCATACCTATATTTGATATCGAATCAATATAGTAATAAAGGATAAATAAGACAAGTACAATATACATTGTATAAAAGTGTTTGTTCTTAAACAGAAGCCAATACTGCAGTTTTAAATTATTTTTGTTTTTTTCCATTTATAATTTTATTTTGTTGTAAGGTTGCTATAAAAGTTTTTAGTTTTCCATGGAAAATTTTATTACGAATAAATGTAATGTTGTAGTGTTCTAATCCTGACTCTATTACTCGTTGCGCAAAACGTTGGGCAATAAAACGTGCTGCAAAATGATCTGTCTTGTGGGCTAAGGCCTTTACTACATAAGGATCTTGAGTTGATAAACTAATTAAGATGTTGTTTTTATGTACAAGTATTGCATACATATGCTTGTTTGTAAGATTAAACTGTAATTCGAGTTTTTGGTTCATAAAATAATAAGTCCTTGTAAATGGAGGAAAGGTACCCATGAATTTAGGTACCTTTGTACGAATGTAAGAGGTAATGCTTGTTTTATGCAGTTATATATAATTAAAATCATTGTTACTAGCTTAGTACTTTTAATTATTTCTTTTTACCTTCTTTTAATTTTATTTTTTCTCCAACGTATCTGACACCTTTGCCTTTGTATGGTTCAGGTGATCTGAATGCTCTAATATCTGCACTTACTTGATTTACACGTTGTTTATCTATCCCAGATACTGTTATTAAGGTAGGTCTAATACATTCTATAGTTACATCTTGTGGTATTGGATAAATAATATCTTTACTATAACCTAGTTTTAACTCTAGGCTACGTGGATTGATTAATCTAGCTTTATAACCGACGCCTATTAATTCTAATTTTGTATTGTAGCCTTGTGTTACTCCTGTAACCATTTGAGCTATTAGTGTTCTATACATTCCCCATAGTGCATATGTTTTTTTTGACAAGCTTTTAAGTCTAACATCTAATGTTTGGTTTATAGCATCATGTGATACAATGATGTTTTTATATGTTAGAAAACTACTTCCTAGAGGTCCTTTAACTGTTATATCTTGAGGATTTATTATTACTTGGATATTTTTATTTAGCTTTATTGCTTTTTTACCTATGTGTGTCATATTTATTTATAATCCTTATTATGTAATTTAGAAATCAAGAGAGTGATTTCTAAATTTTAAAATACTTTACATAAAAGTTCGCCTCCAAGAGCTAGCTTTTTAGCATTTCTGTCAGCAAGGATTCCTTTAGATGTAGATAGTATAAATAGACTTAATCCGTTGTTAATACGATTAAGTTGTTTTGACGATATATATACACGTTTTCCTGGCTTTGAAAGACGTGTTATTGTTTGTATTACGGGACTATTTTCATAATATTTTAATTCAATACAAATGTTGTTTGTATCGATTTCATGCTTTATAGACTGTAAGTAGCCTTGTTCATACAAAACATGTAAAAAGTTCCATGAAAGTGTTGAGTATGGAGCATGAATTTTATTTAAACGCGCACGTTGTCCGTTCTTTATACGTGCAATTAAGTCACTTAGAAAATCATTTACAACCATGTAATAGTTACCTTTTTAGTAGAAATATTGGGTTCATATTTTAAATATGTTATCTTAAATAAGCAAATAATAATATGTTTTGCACATTATTACCAGCTTGCTTTATGGAGTCCAGGAATTAATTTAGCTGCTGCTAGCTCACGTATCATAATACGGGATACATGCCATTGTCTATAAACGGCTCTTGGTCTTCCTGTTAAAGTACATCTATTACGAATACGTACTCTTGCGCTGTTTCTAGGTAATTTTGCAAGTGTTAATTGAGCACGAAATCTTATCATTGGAGACAATGTTGTATTGTGACATAATGATAGTAACTCAAGTCTTTTTATTTCTAATTCGTTATGTAATTGTCTTCTTTTTTGATCTCTAATATTATTCATAAATGTATTTCTTTTGATGTAAAAGTATTATTTTATTTATTGATTTTTACTATACTATAGGTAGCTGAAAACTGGTTAGTAAAGTTTTAGATTCTTGAATTGTTTTAGCATTTGTTACAATAGTAATGTTTAAGCCATAAACTTTAGAAAATCTATCGTATTCAGATTCTATTTGTGGAAATATTAGTAAGTCACGTAAACCAAATGAAACATGGCCTGTATGGCAGTTATTACTAATTTTGATAGGCTTTAAATCACGCATACGTGGCAGAGCAACAAAAATTAGTAATTCTAGGAAACGATATAACATTTTATTTCTTAATGTTACTTTTATTCCAATAGGAACTCCTTGTCTAAGTTTGAAGTTAGATATTGATTTTTTTGCTTTAACAGCCATAGCTTTTTGGCCGGTGATATACTCGAGTATTAATAATCCTGGAAGTATTTGTTTTTTATCTTGTACAACATCCTTGATGCTCATGTTAAGAACTACTTTTTGGATGCTTGGGATTTGATGGCTATTTGTATACTGATATTTGTATAGCATATCAGGTCGAACTACTTGTTCGTAATGTTGTTGTAATCTAAGCATATCATGCATCTTTTGGGTAATAAACAGATTGGAATAGTTTTGTAAATAAGGTTACTTTCCTTATTCTTTTTATAATACATATGTTGCAAGAGACATAATTTTACTCCATTGGCTGGTACGCAATTCTTTGGTTACAGGTCCTAGAATGCGTGTTCCAATAGGTGCGCCTTGTTCATTTAGTAATACTACGGCGTTATCTCCGAATGATATAGTGCTTCCATCATTTCGTATAACACGTCTTTTGGTTCTAACTATTACAGCACGTCGAACGTCACCTTTTTTTACTTTTTTTCTTGGTAAACAATCTTTTATTGCTACTACAATAATATCTCCAATAGATGCTTTAGTTCCTCCAAGTACTTTAATACATTGTACACGTTTTGCTCCTGAATTGTCAGCAACTAATAGATTAGTTTCTACTTGAATCATCATAAATAATGCTTTTTAGTTTTTTATTGTATTTTATGCAGAAAAAACGTTCTTTTGTTACGATTGAAATACCTTTTTGGATCTTTCAAAAGAACGTTTTAATGACATTATTCTGTCTCTGTCGTATTTATAGTTGAGTTTTGATTAGAAATAGACATTTGTTTTTGTACAAAAGTGGTTTTAATTGGGAGCTTTGCTGCACCTAATGCAAGAGCTTTTTTAGCAAGTTCCATGGATACCCCACCTACTTCGAATAGTACTTTTCCTTTTTTTACACGACATGCCCAATAATCTATGGCACCTTTACCTTTACCCATACGGACCTCAGTTGGTTTTCCACTAACAGGGATGTCTGCAAAGATGCGTATCCAAATACGACCTATTTTTTTTATTTTACGTGTTATTGCAACACGGCATGCTTCTATTTGATTTTCTGTTAGTCTAGTAGCTTCGTTAGAAGATAAACCAAAATCACCAAAGTGTACGTGGGATCTATAGTCAACTCCTTTAGCACGTCCTTTATGATATTTTCTATATTTTGTACGTTTTGGGTGTATCATAGATATTATTCCTTGTTTTTATAGCTAATCCAAACTTTTATTCCACTAGTACCTTCTACAGTATGTGCTGTTGCATATGAGTAAGATATTTGTTGTGACAATGTTTGTAATGGTATTTGACCTTTTTTATATGACTTTGTACGTGCCATTTGATTGGTTCTTTTTTCTCCAGCAGTCATTCTGAAACGACCAGAACAGCTTACTTTGATACCCTTAATTAAATAGTGAGCATCTTGATTGTCTACTTGTTTGTATGCTTTTTCTATTTTTTTTAGTATATCTTTTAATCCTTTGCGCTTACGTATTTCAGAAGCAATCCACTGGGCTAATAGGACTGAGTCTTTCTGGATTAACCAACGAGTTAAAAAATCAATGTCATCGTCAAATGTGTTTGATTTACTTTGCCATATTGGATCAATGTTTACTATAGGTTGTATATCAGAACCAACTAACTCTTGTATATGCTCTTGTGCTTTCCATTGTAGTTCTCTAACCCATTTAATATCTTTAGTATTTGGTGTAGGGAGAAAAATTTGGAAATAGACAAATAAATATCCTTTGTTTGCTGCTTTTTTATACAAATCAAAATTTAATGCATTATCTGCAGGTGTTCTCCAGGTAGTAAATTGACCTAGTAGTACTTGGTTATATTTACATAGGGATTGTATAAATCTACGGACTTGCAAATCTTGCTGAAAAAATTGGCCGTAGTGTATATTATGTGACCATCTAATATCCCATGTTTCGTTTATGCCTAAACGTACACTTGTTGGATGAACTTTTTGACCCATAAAATTTATTCTTTTATCTTATATTTTTTATCTTATTTTTTCTTTTTGTGCTGGCAGATTTTACGTGTAGGAGAGAATTCTCCGAATTTATGACCAATCATATCTTCAGTGATTAGTAATGTGGACCATTTTTGTCCATTATATATATTTGCTTTTAAGCCAACAAATTCGGGTAGAATAACAGAGCGTCTAGACCAAATTTCTTTCATTAGCTTATTGCTTTTTTGAGCTTTTAATGCTCTTCCTAGTACATATCCATCGATAAATGGTCCTTTCCAAATAGAACGTGTCATTAGAATAATTCCTTTCGTAATAATAGTAGTTACTTTGATTTTTTAAGTTGATATTTATTTTGATTGTTTAACTACGCTCTTTGTTTACGTTTCTTTATTGTTTGCACAATGAATTTATTTTGTTTACGTACAGATCTTGTAGGTTGTCCTTTTGTAGGCCATCCCCATGGAGTAACCGATGGTCTACCGCCTGATGTACGTCCTTCACCTCCACCATGTGGGTGATCTACTGGGTTCATAGCTACACCACGAACAGTAGGTTTAATACCCATCCAACGTGTTCTACCTGCTTTTCCAAGTGAACGGTTTTTATTGTCTAGGTTTGATACTATACCTATTGTAGCTTTGCAGAAACCAGAAAACAATCTATGTTCTCCTGAAGGTAATCTTAGCATACAGTAACCATTATCATCTTTTTTAATTAGTTGTGCATATGTGCCTGCTGAACGTACAATTTGTCCACCTTTGCCTGGTTTCATCTCAATATTATGCACCATAGTACCGATAGGTATTTCACCTAAAGGTAAAGCATTACCTGTTCTAATATCAACTGTATTTTTTCCCGATCCGCTTGCTACTACTGTATCTCCAGGAAATAAGTTATGAGGTGCAATTATGTATGAGTATTTATTATTTGTGTCTGCTAGAAGTGCTAAAAAAGCAGTTCTATTAGGATCATATTCTAAACGTTGTACTGTAGCAGAAAGCTCATTGTTTCTTGTGAAATCGATAATTCTATATCTTTGTTTGTGTCCTCCACCACGATGATTTACTGTTGTACGTCCGAGATTATTACGACCACCTGTGCGCTTCTGACCTTCTACTAGCGGTCTATAAGGTTCCCCTTTCCATAGATCTGATTTATCTATCTGGATCAATGATCTCATAGAAGGAGTAACTGGATTGTATGTTTGTATTGTCATAATTAGTATTACTTTTTAGATGGTTATATTATCAATAATCTGATATCTAGTTTTCGTTTAGATGGGTATTTATCTTTATTTTGATATAATTGAATTCTAATTTATATATTGATATTGAGGTTATATTTATATTCAATCTTAATATCAATACCAAACCAATATAAATGTTGTCTAATTGAATCTATAAAATCATTTACAGCGTTAGGATGCGCAGATTTATTTTCAATATACAATACTCTTTTGTGAGTACCTATTTGAAACTGTTCACGTGATTTTTTATCTATGTGTGGGGATCTTAATACTGTGATACGTGACTTATGGGTCGGTAGCTTGATTGGTGCTCTATATGTAAGTTTTACTTTTTGAGCCATTTCAATTAATGTATTGCAAGTTAGTTGCAGTCTTAGACTGTCAAAAGATTGTAAGTGTATTATACAAGAGTTTATTTTTTTCATGTTATTTCCTTTTTCCATTTCTAAAATTTATTACATACAATAAAGATTGTGTTCTTTACATCTTCTTTAGTAAGAGGTATCTGAGTTTACCAGATACCTCTATAGTTTAGTATGTTTTTTATTGTACTTAGGCTATTATTTTAGCTACTACTCCAGCACCAATAGTGCGTCCACCTTCGCGTATTGCAAAGCGAATACCTTCATTCACTGGTATTGGTACAATTAGTTCTATGTCTAGATTTACATGATCTCCAGGCATTACCATTTCAACATCTTTAGGTAAGTCTATACGACCTGTTACATCTGCAGTACGGAAGAAAAATTGTGGTCTATAGTTTCCAAAGAAAGGTTTATGTCTTCCTCCTTCCTCTTTACTTAAAACGTAAACTTTTGCTTGAAATTTTGTATGGGCTTTAATAGATCCTGGTTGGCATATTACTTGTCCACGTTGAACATTATTACGTTCTACACCACGTAGTAATAGACCTATGTTATCTCCTGCCTCTGCATTATCTAAAAGTTTGTGGAACATTTCAATACCAGTACATGTAGTTTTAATAGTATCGTTAAAACCAACTATTTCTACTGCATCACCTACTTTTAATTTACCTTGTTCAACACGTCCAGTTACTACAGTACCACGACCTGAGATAGAAAATACGTCTTCAACTGGCATTAAAAATGCTTTATCAAGTGATCTTTCTGGTTGTGGAATATAACTATCTACTGCTTGCATAAGTTCTAAAATTGACTTAGTTCCTGCTGGATCACCTTCTAGTGCTTTTAGGGCTGATCCACGTATGATTGGTATTTGATCACCTGGGAATTCATATGCCATTAATAATTCACGTACTTCCATTTCTACTAATTCTAGCATTTCAGGATCGTTGACCATATCTACTTTATTTAAAAAGACAACAAGTGATGGTACACCAACTTGACGAGCAAGTAATATGTGCTCGCGGGTTTGTGGCATTGGTCCATCTGCTGCGGAAACTACTAATATTGCTCCATCCATTTGTGCGGCACCTGTGATCATGTTTTTTACATAATCTTCATGTCCAGGACAGTCTATGTGTGCGTAGTGTCTATTTTCTGTTTCATACTCAACGTGTGATGTTGAAATAGTAATACCTCTTTTTTTCTCTTCAGGTGCTTTATCTATTTGATCATATGCAGTGTATATTGCACCTCCAGTATTAGCTAATACTTTAGTAATTGCTGCAGTTAAGCTTGTTTTACCGTGATCTACATGACCAATAGTACCAATATTGCAGTGTGGTTTTTTACGCTCAAACTTTTGTTTTGCCATAATAAAAATCCTTTTTATATTTTCTTTTTTATACTTTGTAGTAGTTTTACTTGTATATTACTTGTTAAACAAGTTGTTTATTTATATATATCTTATGCATATAAGAGATTATTTAATATTAGATTTACTTGTCATATAAACATGTACAAGTAGTTATAGAGAAGAACACAGCAATAGCTGTGTTCTTCTCTTTTGGAGAAGTATGTCTTCTGACCTACCTTTTTAGGCACCACCCCACCAGTAGATACTTACAAATAAGAATAACCATACAACATCAACAAAATGCCAATACCAAGCTGCTGCTTCGAAACCAACATGGTGTTTAGTTGTAAAATGATGTTTGATTTCTCTAATTAAACATACAGCTAGAAAACATGTACCTACAAATACATGGAATCCATGGAATCCAGTTGACATATAGAAAGTAGTTCCATAAATACCATCTGAAATTCTAAATGATGCGTCCATGTATTCAAATACTTGGAAACCAGTGAATGTTATAGCTAGAATAACAGTAAATACTAAACCTAAAATAGATTGAGTTCTATTTCCATGTATCATAGCATGATGTGACCATGTTACTGTAGCACCTGAAAGAAGAAGTATTACAGTGTTTAAAAATGGTACTTCCCATGGGTTTAGAGTTTCAATACCTTTTGGTGGCCATACAGCACCTATTTCAATAGTTGGAGATAGGCTAGAATGGAAAAATCCCCAGAAGAATGCAGCAAAAAATACTACTTCTGAAAGTATAAATAAAAGCATACCATAACGAATACCTGTTTGAACAGCCATAGTATGGTTACCTTGGAATGTTGATTCACGAACAATATCTCTGCACCAAGTATACATGCTGTATAAAATAGTAGCTAGACCAATTAATGCTATAGTACCACCACCAGTATATGCATGCATATACATAACACTACCTGCAGTGAGGCAGAATGCTCCAAAAGCTGTAGTAAGTGGCCATGGGCTTGGATCAACAATATGGAATGGGTGTCTTCTTACGAGTGACATAATAAAAGAATCCTTTATCAAAAGTGTTTTATAAATGCATCATGGTATCATAATGCATGTACGTAATTTACAAAAATATAATTTTATAGTTAATACTTATATACAATATTATGTTGTGTAACATAATAAAAACCCTAGTTTTTAAAGAAAGGTTTTTAGAATTGTAAGTATGTCAGAGAATCGTATGGTATGGAGAACTTATATTTTGAATTCTATTAATTTGTATGTTATATTTATTTACAATAATTTATTCAACTTATATGTTATGTATTTTTAATATATTTTTACATAATTAAAATTAATGATGCTACAAAGATAACCCAACCAAGAGAAAATGGAAGGAAAATTTTCCATCCTAAGCGCATAAGTTGATCGTATCTATAACGTGGTAATGTGGCACGAACCCATACAAATACAAACAGTAAAAACATTACTTTAATTGCAAACCAAATAGGCCCTGGAATCCAAGTAAATAATATAATATCCATTGGAGGTAACCAACCACCTAAGAAGAAGATTGTTGTCATACTTGATATAGCGATCATATTTGCATATTCGCCTAAGAAGAATAAAGCAAATCCCATTGCACTATATTCCACGTTGTATCCAGCAACTAGTTCTGCTTCTGCTTCAGGCAAGTCGAAAGGTGATCTGTTGGTTTCTGCAAGTGCAGATATAAAAAACATAATAAATAGTGGAAATAATGGTACACAAAACCATACGTGTTCTTGTGCAAGAACAATTTCAGTTAGATTTAAAGATCCTACGCATAGTAATACTGTTATAATGATAAGTCCAATTGATACTTCGTATGAGACCATCTGAGCAGCAGAACGAAGACCACCAAGGAATGCATATTTAGAGTTACTTGACCATCCAGATGTAATTATTCCATACACACCTAAAGATGATATTGCAAGAATGTAAAGAACACCAATATTTAAATCTGCAATAACCATACCTTCACCAAATGGTATTACAGCCCAAGTAACAAGACTTAAACTGAAGGTAATTATAGGGGCAAATAAGAAAATTGCAGTATTTGCGTAACTTGGTAAAATAGTTTCTTTAAGAAATAATTTTAATCCGTCGGCAAGAGGTTGTAGGAGTCCGAAAACACCTTCTACGTTTGGACCACGACGCTGTTGTATTGCAGCAATAATCTTACGCTCTGCTAAAGTTAAATACGCTACTGCAATTAATAATGGCAATACAAGAGCTAGTATTTTAGCAAGACTGACAATGATTTCAAAAATCATATCATAATTCCTTTTGATTTTCTAAATTAGATATTTTATTCTTCTGATACTTTGAAAAAAGTGTAAGACAATGTTATTGAATCTATTTCATCCATTTTTGGATCTTCTAATAGATCAGGGTCTAAAAAAAAGAAGACTGGCATGTCGATAGATTCGTGCGGTTTTAGGCGTTGTTCTTCAAAACAAAAACATTGTATTTTGTTAAAATATGGACCTGCTTGTGCAGGGGTTACATTATAGGTTGATACACCTATAATAGTGTTATCTGTTGGGTTTTCAGCCTCGTAAAATGCAAGGCTAGATTCTCCTACCATAACTTTCATAGATTTTTGCATAGGATGGAATTTCCATGGCATGCTACTACTTACATCTGCATTGAAATTTATGGTAATATATCTTGTATTTGTAGTTATGTCTAGATTTTCTTCTATGCCATCATTTACTTGTGTTGTTCCACCAAACCCTGTGAGTTGACAAAATATACGGTATGCAGGAACTGCTGCATATGACATACCTATCATCAAAATGACAAGTACTGCTAGTATCCATCCTAAGGATTTTTTCATAAATAAGTCCCTTACATAGAAGTTTCTATGTTGTATAATTAGTAGTATATTATACTATTTAAAGCGTAGTCAGTTTACTTCAGAAGCATTACTAAACTATGGCTAGTTGAATAAATAGAGTGAAAATTACTCACTCTATTTATTTATAGACAAATAGTTAATGCTGCTTTATGACTTGCTAGTAATAACGGTGATGGGTATAAGAAAAAGAATACAAGGAATAAGAATGTAATCGCTAATATTATAGATTTTTGCTTGTCAATTTGCTCAAAGACAGTCCATTGTATTGGTTTATCAAAGTACATTAATTTTACGATACGTAAATAATAAACAGATCCAATGATACTTGCTACAATACCAATAAAGACTGGTAAGAGTAATGAAGATTGAATAGCCGCTAGGAATATGTATAATTTACTGAAAAAACCAGCAAGCGGTGGTATACCTGCCATTGAGAATAGCACTAAAGCTAAAGTAACAGCTAATATAGGGTTTATTTTATATAATCCTGTGAATTCATTTAGTTTCTCTACAGTAGTTCCTTTGGCTTTACGAAGTGATAGTATAACTGTAAAAAAGTTAATTGACATTGCAATGTAAATTACTACATATACAAGTAAGCTTTGAATACCTTCTGGTGTACCAGATGCAATACCTAGTAAGACATATCCAACATGACTAATTGCACTATAAGCAAGTAGTCTTTTAATTTTATATTGTGTTAAAGCTACTATGCTTCCAATTAGCATTGATCCAATAGCACAAAATAATAAAACTGGTTGCCAGTAACTAATGAAATCGTAAAAAGTTGATAACATTAGTCGTATTAGTAAGGATAATACTGAAATAGATGGTGTAATAGCAAAGAAAGCTGTTACTATTGTAGGAGACCCCTCATATACATCAGGCACCCAAACATGAAATGGTACAGCATATATCTTGAATAGTAATGCAACTCCTATGAATACCATACCTATAACAAGTCCTGTTGACACAATTAAATTGTCACTGTTGGCAAAAGTTAAAAGTTTTGCAAGGTCTTCAAAAGATGTTAAACCGGTAAAACCGTATACTAGAGATATACCAAATAATAGTATACCTGATGCAAAAGCACCTAGTATAAAGTATTTAAGTCCAGCTTCCGCAGAGAGCATAGAATTACGTTTAAATGCTGCTAAAACATATAAACATAAGCTTTGGAATTCGATAGCTAAGTACATTGTCATTAAATCATACGATGATATAATAAATAACATTCCAAGTACAGATAGTAAAATAAGTACTGCATATTCAAAAAAGTTAATTTTTTCTTTTTTAATAAAATCTACAGACATTATTAATACGATTAATGAGCTTCCTAAAACTATTATTTTACTAAATGATGTAAAATTGTCAATTATTAATAAGTTATTGGCAAGAGTTTGGTTGCAGAGAGGGTTATTGATAACGAGTATTATTGTAATCATAAGACTTAAAACAGCTAACCATAATGCAGGTCTTATCATTAATGGGAAAGAGTGCTTTCCTGAAGTACTGTATATTACTCCATAGGTAAGGATAGCAAGAATTGCAATACCTAGAAATATTTCAGGAAACATTGCTTTAAAATCATTCTGAAAAAAGTACATGAAGTTCATGGATATAATCCCTATTTTTGTGCGCAAATGAAGAGGTTTGTTCTCATCTAATAGGAACAAACCTTCTTATAAATAGATAATATTTCCTTACTGGTTGATAGAATATTTATGCCCCTGTGTTAAAGGAATAAATACTAGTTTGAAGGTATTAAATTTGCAACAGACATATACATTGGATCTAGGAATAGATTAGGATAAATACCCATTAATAAAACAAGTGCTATTAATGGTACAAAAATATAGAATTCGCGTCTATTAACGTCTGAGAAATTATCAATATATTCATATTTTAAATTACCAAATGCTACACGGTTATATAACCATAATGAGTAAGCTGCACCTAGGATAATTCCTGTAGTAGCTAATACAGCTACAGTAGTATTGCTATTAAATGCCCCAACTAAAACTAAGAATTCACCAACAAAACTGCTGGTTGCAGGTAAGCTTATGTTGGCCATGGTAAAAAATAGGAATATAACTGCAAATATAGGCATTAATTGAACAAGTCCACTATAGTATTTAATTAAACGTGTTTTATGTCTATCATAAATTACACCAACACATAAGAATAGGGCACTTGATACAAGTCCATGGCTGAGCATAAGTAATATACTACCTTGAATACCCTGTATGTTAAGACTAAAGATACCTATGGTAACAAAACTCATATGAGCCACAGATGAGTAGGCAATGATACGTTTTAAATCTATTTGTCGTAAAGTTGTTAATGATGTATATATTATAGCAATGACACTCATTGTAAACACTAATGGTGTAAAATATACATTTGCATCTGGGAACATTGGTATTGAAAATCGTAAGAATCCATATCCGCCAAGTTTTAATAATACACCTGCTAGTAAAACAGATCCTGCTGTTGGTGCTTCAACGTGAGCTTCAGGTAACCAAATATGGAATGGTACCATAGGTATTTTTATTGCAAAAGAAGCAAAGAATGCTAACCAAAGCAATTTTTGTCTTTCTGGAGAAAATTCAGATGCTGCACTTATTAGTGTTTGTAGGTCTGTAGTACCAACTTCAAAATATATTGTTATTATTGCAATAAGCATTAATAGTGATCCAAAAAAAGTATATAAGAATAACATATACGCAGCACGTACTTTACGTTCACGTGCTCCCCAAACACCGATTACTATAAACATTGGTATTAGAACACTTTCAAAGAATACATAAAACAATACTAAATCAAGTACAGAAAACACTGTAATTAAAAGAGCATCTAAAAGTAAGAAAGATATCATATATTCTTTTACATTATGTTTTACACTATCCCAGCTAGCGAGAAGACAGATGGGTATTAAAAAAGTTGTTAAAAGAATTAAGAATAAGGAGATTCCATCTATTCCAAGACATATATTAATATTTAAGGAATTGATCCAATTTAATTCGTAAACAAATTGAAATTTAGCTGTTGAGCTGTCAAATAATATCCATAAGAGCAAAGAAACTAGGAATGTAATTAATGAAGTTGTTAAAGCAACACTTTTAATTACTGTTAGTTTCCACTCAGGTATTGTAAATAATACAAAAATACCGATTATTGGAATTAGAATAAGAGAGATAAGTAAATATGATTCAAACATAGAAGAGAATTCCTACTTTTTTATAAGCACTGATTTATAAAAGGATATACCTTATAAAGGGAAAAAGTTCGTTTTTTTCCCTTTTTACTACTTACACGTGAAATGTGTAATAAAAGTTATTTCTAATATCTACAAAGCATTTTATAGTCATATTATTAATATCTATTATTCATTGCTTGATGAATAATGATAGAATAAGGCTGCAATTAAATACACAATATATAATCTGTAATCAAACCATGCAGATAGATAATCCCACAAGCCGATTGTAGTAATAAGAACAGTAAGGCCTATTAATACAGTAAATGCGTAGTGGTAAAGATATCCACTTTGTAAGGCACTAGTTTGTGAAGCTATTTTACGTATGCTTCGCTCTAATCCATATGGACCAACAATTTCAATGAGTCCTTTATCTAAAGCCCCAAAAGATACATTATATCCGAAAGACAATAGTTTTCTACCAACCATTTCATTATATACAATATCAAAATACCAACGCTTATTAAGGAAACTATATACTTCTCTACCTAAAGTAGAATGTTTTATGCGTAGAAGTAGACGAGGATAATATGCATTTAATATAATAGCTAATGTAGCACCAATAATGCTAAGAATAACAGGGAATAATTTAATATAAGTTGGTATAAATTCTGATTCAATTAAGGACAGATTTTGTGGTTGAGTATAAATTGCATTACCCCAGAAATTTGTACCTAAACCTATAATCATATCTTTCATTACATAACCTACAAAAATGCTACCTACAGCAAGGATTAATAATGGAATACCCATTATAGGAGGAGCATCATGTGCATGACTAATTATAGTTCTTGGTCCATTTGGACTACTTAAGAAGGTTAGGTAAATTAGTCTAAAAGAATAAAATGCAGTGAAAAAAGCAGATACAGTTCCTAACCAATGAGAGAATGTACCTCCGACGCTATATTTAGCATAAGCTAACTCTAAAATCACGTCTTTAGAATAGAATCCTGTAAGAAATGGAAATCCCATTAGAGATAATGAACCAATTAACATCATACCATAAGTAAATGGTATAATACGAACTAATCCACCCATTTTGCGCATGTCTTGTTCATCAGCCATTGCATGAATTACACATCCAGCGCTAAGGAATAAGAGGGCTTTAAAAAAAGCATGGTTCATAAGATGGAACATGCTTACAGAGTAACTAGAGATACCACATGCAAATGTCATATAACCTAATTGACTACATGTAGAATAGGCAATCACTCTTTTAAGGTCATTTTGTAACATACCTGTTGTTGCTGCGAAAAATGCTGTAATAGCACCAACGAAAGTCACAACTAAGAGTGCGTTGGGCGCATATTCAAATAATGGTGAGCATCTAACAATTAAAAAGACACCAGCAGTAACCATGGTTGCTGCGTGAATTAATGCAGATACTGGAGTAGGACCTTCCATCGCATCGGGTAACCATGTATGTAAACCTAATTGTGCTGATTTACCTACAGCACCTATGAATAAAAAGATACAGATGATAGTTAATGCATGCAATTCATATCCAAATATTACGATGTTTAGGTCTGTCATATATGGTGCAAGAGCAAATACTGTAGCAAAATCAACTGCTTTAAATACAAAAAAAATAGCCATAATTCCAAGTGTCAATCCAAAATCACCTATTCTATTCATAATCATAGCTTTAATGGCCGCTTTGTTGGCTTGAAGTCTAGTAAACCAAAAGTTAATTAATAAATAAGAGCATAATCCTACTCCTTCCCAACCTAGGAACATTTGAACAAAATTGTCTCCAGTTACAAGCATAAGCATGAAGAAAGTAAATAAAGAAAGGTATGACATGAATCTTGGGAGATGAGGATCGTGTGACATATAACCGATTGAATATATATGAACTAGTGTAGATACTATTGTAACAACAATTAACATTACAACAGTTAGACTATCAAATAAGAATGCCCATGATGCATGTAACATTTCAGAATCAATCCATGTAAATAATTTTATGTAAACTGGAGAACCAGCAAGTCCTACTTCATAGAATGCAATCAATGAAAATAAAGTAGAGAGTCCTACGCAAGTAGCAGTAACGATGGCTGCACCATATTTACCTAACCATCTACCTAAAAATCCTGCTGTTATAGATCCTAATAATGGTAAAAATACTATAAGCAAATACATTGTATAAACCTTTTATTAAAAATAATAATCTTAAGTTTTTATCTATTAAAAAAATAATTTGTTATTATGTGTTTGTTTTGTTAAAATGTTATGGAATAATATGTTCCAAAGTAGACATTACTTTATTCTACTAGGATAAAATTATCCTTTCATCAAATTGATATATTCTACTGCAATAGTTCCACGTACTCTATAGTATACCACAAGTATTGCTAATCCAATAGCAGATTCTGCTGCAGCTACGGTCAATACTAATAGAGCAAATAATTGTCCAAGTAAATCATCAAGATATACAGAAAAAATTATAAAGTTAATATTAACTGAGAGTAGTATTAACTCAATTGACATTAACATAATAATAATATTTTTTCTATTTAAGAAAATACCACTGAGTCCAATCATGAAAAGAACCATAGGTACGGATAGCCATCTAGCTAAGTCAATATACATATTTACAACTTCTTTTTTAATTTATTAAGTTAAATATTGTGTATTATTTATACTTTTTTATTACTTGTTGAGCATTTCACTGCCTAACATATAAAATATTTTATTGTTCCATAAAAATTATATTTGTCTCTTATTAAATATTTACCATACAAGTAAAATATATAGATTGTAGAATGGCATACATAATGAAACGATAATATTATATAACTTATAATGTATATTAAATATTATACCCTATTCTATATTACAGAGACATAGGTTTTTTTGTTAACCTTATCATATGAAAATTGAACAGTACCATTTATGAGTGCATAGAGAGTATGGTCTTTACCAACTCCTACATTTGATAAAGGTGCTATTTTAGTACCTCTTTGTCGTACTATTATAGATCCTTGTAATATTAGCTGTCCACCATATATTTTTACACCAAGACGTCTTCCTTTGGAGTCACGTCCATTGCGAGTACTTCCTCCACTTTTTTTAGTAGCCATCGTAACTAACCCTTTATTTGTTAATATATATTATATATATTAATATAACAATTCTCCTACAAATAATAGTTTTCGATATTACTTTATAATATATTAATATAAGATGCTTTACTTAAATACTCTGGAATCTTAAAAAAAGAAACTATTATTTCAAAGTAAAGTACTTATTTGTAACTTTTAAAAACCTAACTGAGAAGGATTTCACATATGATACGTGCTACAGGAAAGGGAACTCCTCAATCCCATAAAAAAGTACTTGAAAGAGCTAAAGGATTTAGAGGACGCAATTCTACATGCCATCGTATTGCAATAGAGAAGGTTGAAAAAGCACTTGCTTATTCTTATCGTGATAGAAAGCAAAGAAAACGTTCTTTTAGATCTCTTTGGATACAAAAAATAAGCGCTGCATGTAGTGAATATAACATTGCATACAATGCATTCATATCAAATCTTAATAAGCAGAATGTTTTTGTAAATAGAAAAATACTTGCTCAATTAAGCTATTTAGAGCCTTTAACATTTAAATCTCTTGTATATGGAGTATAAAACATAAAATTTATTTTTAACTAAAAAGATTATATATTATGCTACTATCCGAATACGTGTCCGTTTTAGTATTTATATTTTTTAGCATCGGTCTTTCATGCATTATCTTAGGATTATCATACATGTTAGCGACTCAAAATTCAGACCTAGAAAAAGTATCACCTTATGAGTGTGGTTTTGATCCTTTTGACGATGCACGTAGTGCTTTTGATGTTCGATTCTATTTAGTATCTATATTATTTATTATTTTTGATCTTGAAGTTGCATTCTTATTTCCATGGGCAGTGTGTCTTCAGAATATAACAATATTTGGCTATTGGACAATGTTTATATTTTTAGTAATACTAACTATTGGTTTTGTTTATGAGTGGAAGAAGGGTGCTCTCGATTGGGAATAATAAACCTGGCTGTCTTTTTAAGTACAGTAAGATTAGTTTCTCTAATTCTAATTCCTTATTAATTTTTAATAATGAATCTAATTAAACTATTTTTAAACATATATGTAGTTATTAGTAATAAATACAAATTAAACAAACTTAACTAAATTCAAAAGGATTTATTATTATGACAACAAAAACAGAATTTGTCGTAACTAAGGTAGATCAACTTGCTAACTGGGCTCGTAAAGCATCCATGTGGCCAATGACATTCGGATTAGCATGTTGTGCAGTGGAAATGATGCATACAGCAGCAAGTAGATATGACTTAGACCGATTTGGTATTATTTTTAGACCAAGCCCTAGACAAAGCGATCTTATGATAGTTGCAGGTACTTTAACAAATAAAATGGCTCCTGCACTAAGAAAAGTGTATGATCAGATGTCTGAACCTAGATGGGTTTTATCAATGGGTAGCTGTGCTAATGGTGGTGGATATTATCATTATTCGTATTCAGTTGTTCGTGGGTGCGATCGTATCGTTCCAGTAGATATATATGTTCCTGGATGCCCTCCTACAGCAGAAGCTTTACTGTATGGGTTATTGCAGCTTCAGAAAAAAATCAAACGTACTCGTAGTACTTTAGCATGGTTTAAGAAATAATATACTATTTCTTAAATATTTAAATATACAAAAAATATATTTTATATCAATTTAATAAACAAAAGGAGATGTGTCATGGTATTAGTAACTATTGATGGACAATCAATTGATGTAGGTAAAGGTTCTACTATTTTACAGGCATGTGCTAAAATAGGCGTAGAAATACCTCGTTTTTGCTATCATGAGAGACTTTCAATAGCAGGTAATTGCAGAATGTGTCTTGTTGAGGTTGAAAAATCACCTAAACCAGTAGCTTCTTGTGCAATGCCTGTATTAGAAGGTATGAAGATTCACACTACAACCCCACTTGTTAAAAAAGCTCGTGAAGGAGTGCTTGAATTCTTACTTGTAAACCATCCGCTAGATTGTCCAATTTGTGACCAAGGTGGTGAGTGTGACTTACAAGATTTAACAATGATTTATGGTAGTGATCGTGGTCGTTTTCATGAGTATAAACGTAGTGTAGAAGATAAAAATTTAGGACCACTTGTTAAAACAATAATGACTAGATGTATTCATTGTACTCGTTGTGTGCGCTTTGCTACTGAAATTGCTGGAGTACAAGACTTAGGTACTATAGGTAGAGGAAGAGATACTGAAATAAGTACCTATATCCAGAAATTGTTTAATTCTGAGTTATCAGGTAATGTTATTGATTTATGCCCTGTTGGTGCACTTACATCAAAGCCATATGCTTTTACAGCTCGTGCGTGGGAACTTAAATCCACAGAGTCTATAGATGTTTCTGATGCAGTTGGAAGTAACATACGTATTGATTTACGTGGCTCTGAAATTATGCGTGTTCTTCCTAGACTAAATGAAGATGTCAATGAAGAATGGATTTCTGATAAAGCACGTTTTTCATACGATGGACTAAAAAGACAACGTTTACATAATCCAATGATTAAAATTAATGGAGAATATAAATCAGTTGATTGGAAAGAAGCATTTAATCATATTAAAAATTCGATTAAAACTGTTTCTTCATCAGAAATGGTTGCTATTATTGGTAATCAGGCAGATGTAGAATCTACTTTAATGTTGAAAGAGCTATTAGCTAAACTAGGTAGTGATAATATTTACTTAGAGTCTATGTTAAAACCTGGTTCTGAAAATCAAAAAGTTAGCTTAAATAATGATTTTCGTTCTAATTATACATTAAATATGTCTTTAAAAGATATAGGAGATGCAGATCTTTGTTTACTAGTTGGTACAAACCCTCGTCTTGAGGCTCCTATAGTAAATTTACGTTTACGTAAACGCTTTTTACAGGGAGGTTTTAAAGTGTCTTCTATTGGTCCAGTTTCTAACTTAACATATCCATGTGAACACTTAGGTAATAATGTTAATGTTTTACTTGAAATAGCTGAAGGAAGACATGCATACTCTAAATTAATAGCAAAGGCTAAAAAGCCAATTATTCTAGTTGGTATGTCTGCACTACAGAGATTTGATTCTAATGCTATTATGAATATGATTCATACTATTAATAAGCATACTAAGGCTACTTTAGGAATAGTACATGCGCATGCAAGTACAGTAGGTGGTTTAGATCTTGGAATTAAATCAAAATCTCAAATTAATAAACACAAGTTTATATTCTTACTAGGTGTAGATAATAAAGTTGATGCTGTTCATTCTGAATCCTTTGTAGTATATCAAGGACATCATGGTGATGCAGGAGCACATTTAGCAGATGTAATTCTTCCAGGAGCAGCATACACAGAGAAGACTGCACACTATGTAAATTTAGAGGGTAGAAGTCAGATTTCTAGAATGGCTTTCTTTTCTCCTGGTAACTCCCGTGAAGATTGGCGTATAATTCGTGCTCTTTCTGAGGAGTTAGGAGTAACACTTCCATATCATAATGATGCTGATGTTCAACGTAGATTGAAAGATGTGGCACCTCATATTACTGAGCATGGCTCAATTGTAAAACAAATGACACCATTTGTTATTTCACACATTGAGAAGTTTACTGACCAACCTTTCGAAAGATATATAGATAATTTCTATCTTACTGATGCAGTTTGCAGATCGTCTCAAATAATGGCTAGATGTTCTACTCTTTATAAATTAGATTAGTCTAATTTAATATAACAAGCACATCTAATTCATTTAGGTGTGCTTGTTTTTATGTTGTTAAAAAAAGGATTTTATGTATTATATGCCAAGTACTAATACAATTAAATATGGACAATTTTTGCTACAAGCTTGTCCTAAGTATATAGATAAAATATCTTATGCAAAAGATACTCTAATTCTACATACTTCACCTAGAAATTTAGTAAATTTAATGCGTTTACTAAGAGATGACACCAATGCACAATATAAAATATTGATCGATATTTGTGGTGTTGATTATCCAGAGCGCCCAAATAGATTTGAGGTTGCTTATTGTTTACTCAGCATTAGATATAATAATAGAATTATTGTTAAAACTGAAGCTGATGAAGTTACACCTGTACCATCAATAACTAAAATATTTAGCAACGCTAACTGGTGTGAGCGTGAAGTTTGGGATTTATTTGGAGTGTACTTTTCAGATCATCCAGATTTACGTCGTATACTTACAGATTATGGTTTTGAAGGTCATCCACTTCGTAAAGATTTTCCTCTTAGTGGTTATGTTGAAGTGCGTTATGATGATGAACAAAAACGTGTTGTTACAGAGCCTTTAGAGTTAACCCAAGAATTTAGATATTTTGATTTTACTAGTCCATGGGAACAAATTGAGATAGATTCTAAGAAGTAATAAAATAATCATATAATAATACATAGATATTACGTCTAGTAATATTTATTGTATAGGTATGTAATAAGGAGTAAGTTATAAAATGACAAATGCTATCGCTAAAAAAATAAAAAATTTTACTATCAACTTTGGGCCTCAGCATCCAGCTGCCCATGGTGTGTTAAGATTGGTTTTAGAGTTAAATGGTGAAGTAGTACATCGCGCAGATCCTCATATTGGGTTATTACATAGAGGTACAGAAAAACTAATTGAATACAAAACTTATCTTCAAGCGCTCCCTTATTTTGATAGATTAGATTATGTTTCTATGATGGCACAAGAACAAGCATATTCTTTAGCTGTAGAAAAGCTACTTTCTTGTGAGGTACCACTTAGAGCACAATATATTCGTGTTTTATACGGTGAATTAACACGTATTTTGAATCACCTACTTTCTATTACTACTCATGCACTTGACGTAGGTGCTATGACACCGTTGCTTTGGGGCTTTGAAGAACGTGAAAAGATAATGGAATTTTATGAGCGTGTGTCAGGAGCTCGCATGCATGCAGCATATATTAGACCAGGTGGCGTATCACAAGATATGCCTATTGGACTAAGTCAAGACATATATAAATTTGCAGAACAGTTTGCCTCTCGCATTGATGAACTAGAAGATGTTTTAACAGGTAACCGTATTTGGAAGCAGAGACTAGTGGATGTTGGTACAGTAACCGCTAAAGATGCACTTGATTACGGTTTTACAGGAGTTATGCTTCGTGGTTCAGGTATACCATGGGATATTAGAAAAACACAACCATATGATGCATATGGACTAGTAGATTATGATATTCCTGTTGGTACAAAGGGTGATTGCTATGATAGATATCTGATTCGTATGGAAGAAATGAGACAAAGTACACGTATTATTATACAATGTTTAAATAACATGCCTAACGGGGTTGTTAAAGTAGACGATAAGAAGATAACTCCTCCATCTCGCACTGATATGAAAGCATCTATGGAATCTTTAATTCATCATTTCAAATTATATACTGAAGGTTACGTTGTTCCTGCAGGAGAAACATATACTGCTATTGAAGCGCCTAAAGGTGAATTTGGTGTATATTTAATTTCAAATGGTACAAATAGACCATATAGATGTAAAATTAAGGCCCCTGGATTCACACATCTTCAATCCATGGATATGATGTCTAAAGGACATATGATTGCTGACGTTGTAACAATAATTGGTACACAAGATATTGTGTTTGGAGAAGTTGATCGATAAAAAGGCATTCTAAGTATGAGTATTGGATTTGGACAAATATTAGTAATATTGTTGCTTATAATATTACTCTTTGGTAAGTTACCTAATCTAACACAGGACTTTACAAAGGGAATACAACAAATTCGTTCTTTATTACAAAATAACACAGAGCAAAAACAAATCGAAGGTTCAAAACCTGAAGAAAAAAATAAACCTGTAGAAAAAAATGAATAATTTATCTTATGGTGAATTTAATTCACCATAAGATATAAAGTTTAAAGGAATACATTTAATATATGAAAAACATATCATTAACTTTGCGTACTTTATTAGAACACTCTGTACATTTAGGTCACCATAGTAAAAAGTGGAATCCTAAAATGTCTATGCACCTCTTAGGTAGACGCAATAATTTAGATATTATTAATCTCGAGCACACATTAGTTATGCTACGTAGAGCACTAAATGTAGTAAACACAACTGTAAAAGAAGGTGGTACTGTTTTATTTGTATCTACGAATACAACCTATGCACGTATCATAGAAGATGCTGCGAATCGTGCAGGACAACCATACATAAACAAACGTTTAGCAGGGGGTACATTAACTAATTACATTCAATTATCTCTTCAAAGAAAACAAATGGAAAATAATTTACGCAATGTAAAAGCCAAGAGACATTATTTAGATAACTTAGGTTTGCGTCAACTAACTACTTTGCCATCACTTATTTTTGTGATTGGTGTAAAAGAATCTTCTATTATTTTAAAAGAGGCTTCAAAATTACAAATACCTACAATTGGAGTAATTGATACTAATAATGATCCAAACGTAGTTACTTATTGTATACCAGGCAATGATGATTCTATACAAGCAGCATATTTGTATGCTAACCTAGTAGCTAATGCTGCTGTAGATGGAAAAAATGAAATATAATTTTTAGACAATCTAACGAATGGACCCATGGGCAGTTCATGGCATTCCCAGTAACAACATCAGAGTAGTTTTTATATTGTTTTAGGGAATGATATATACTAGAGATCGACATTCAAAATGTAACCAAACATAAAAAAGATGCATTTCGTGTATACAACGATGTTGTAAAAAATAGAAAAACTGTAAAAGGTACATCGTTGTATTACATAGTATATTATTAGTATAATTTATATTGTTTAATCTTTCCATTAAATATATTTTTAGGATATAACTTGTATTTTCTATACTCATCCAAAGAATTCTTTACTACTTGTGTATTTTGGTGAGGTGACTGAGCTGGCTTAAAGTATCAGTTTGCTAAACTGACGTATAGGTAACTATACCATGGGTTCAAATCCCATCCTCACCGCCAGTGTATTATTTAGACACATAAATAGAATATTGTATATTTAAGAGGATAGCTCAATTGGCAGAGCAATGGTCTCCAAAGGGCGCCTTACGGGAATTATTATCTTGCAGACGTAATAACTTATTACGGCATCAATTATGCTTTGTAAAAACATAGCATGTTATTTAACGTGGTTGCATATGAATACTTGATATATATAATGTGTTTCGATATATCTATTTTTTGGAGTAGGTTATCATTTAGTAGCTTAATTTGTTAGATTACTACTTTTTTTAAGAACATACTATATGGATTCTTACTGTAAAGCCAAGATAATAATTAACTAAGGGATCATCATATGATGTAAAAATCATCTACGATGACGGATTGGTCGTAGTACTTAAACAAATTCTTGGTAATTCTAGAATTATGAGGAAGGATCATCAGGACTTTTATTAGTCTTAGTGAGCCGTATGCTGTAAAAGCAGCATGTACGGTTCGAATATTAAAACACCATAGGCTAAGGGTTCAACTCCCTTTCCTCTTGCATATAGGATTGTATTTAGTACACTTAGTAATATTGAATTGAATTATTTATTAATAAATAAAAGGTATTTACCAACATGAAAAAGATAACCGGGTTTTTAAGACTTGAGATTGAAGCAGGGAAAGCAAATCCTTCCCCTCCAGTAGGTCCTGCACTAGGATTGCGAGGTATTAATATAATGAATTTTTGTAAAGAATTTAATGCTCGTAGCAAAAGCATTAAGGATGGCACTATTGTACCAACTTTAATTACTATTTATGAAGATAAATCTATTTCGTTTGTGATTAAATCACCATCTAGCAGTTATCATGTGAAAAAAAACTTGAATTTAACTAAAGGTGCTAAAACTCCAGGAAAACAAACACTAGGTTCTATTGATTTAAAAAGTGTATATGAAATTGCTAAATCAAAACAAAAAGATTTAAGCCATTTATCTGTACAATCTGTAGCAAGATCTATTCTTGGAAGCTTACAATCAACAGGAGTTAGTTTAGGTCAAAACTAAGGCAAGGTTTTCCCTTGCCTTAAGAACATCCATTTATGATGGAGAAATGGCAGAGTGGTCTATTGCGCACGTTTGGAAGGCGTGTTAATCTAATGGTTTCGTGGGTTCGAATCCCACTTTCGCATATCTGCATAGATCATACCCCTGTTATTATATAATGTATAGTATTTTAAAAAAGTAAGGAATTTATAATGAAAAAACATAAAAAATCGTATGTCTATCAAGAATACAGTCAGATACTTAATGAATCTTCTATTATTATTGCAATGCATTATAATAATTTAGTTAGAAATAAAACCAACCTAGAGCAACAAAAAATTGAGTTACGTAAATTAGTACAAAATAACTCAATTCATGAGAAAGATTTACAATTTAAAGTGATTAAAAATACTTTAATGCGTAAAGTATTAGCTAATACACAATATGCTTCTTTTGCAGATTGTTTACATGGTCCAACTTTATTAGTATATACTAATAAAAATAGCGCTATCAATTCTATAGACTTTGTGAAACAGTTACTTAATTGGCAAAAAGAACGTACTGATTTCATTGTCTTAGGAGCTAAATATGATAATAGTTTTATTAGTGCTGCAGACATAAGTTTCTTTGGTAATATATCTAATAATATTTTATTAGAACAAAGTAAATTAATTTCTTTATTAGTACAAAATACTTCACAAATATCAGGCACATTAATTAATAGCTATTTACCACTACTATTAACGACCCAGAGCATAACAAATTTAAAATAGTGTATAGAACGACAATTGTCGTTCTATAACCTATATTTGTAACTAGGTTGAATCTCTTAGCGTACCTCTATCAATCTACTGTTTATGAATTTATTATAAAAGTTATTATTAACATGGATAAATATCACTTATTTTCGTTGCGAGGTCATTATGGTTCTAATACTGATACCATGCCTATACCCAATCTAATTAGTATTTCTAAGAAAGAATATGAACATTTTTTAATCTTTTTGCATGAAGAACTGAGATCCAGTCTCGTTAGATTGTTTGGATCTTATTATATTCGACATAGTATTGAACATACACGTTTGAATCAATCTTACCTTTTAGATCAACAAAAAAATTATGGTTATATAGTATATGTTATCTTAAAGGATTCTAAAGGTATTATAAATAAATACAGACTTGGTACTATCCCAACTATTTCAGATAGAGGTAGTTTAATCCTTTTTGGAATAGAATGGGTGATTGTTAATCAATTAATTCGAAACGGAGGATTATATGCTCACTATTTAAGTAGTGATAATCTTGAATTTAGAGTTGTCGATGCTCTTTACAGTAAAGTACGAATCAGTACTGAACAAATACAGTTTAGAGGTAAATCTATTACATCCGGAAAAAAGAAGGATCATACCGAAGATATTATCCAATATATGTTTAGATTGTCTAATAATTTAGAATATCATATGCTAAGATATACTAATATAATTCAATTAAGCAATATTAATAATAATCTTTATTATATGTTTGATTTCAAGAATAAAAGAATATGTTTTTTAGATCAAAAACCTTTTAAGGTTATGCTAAATACAGAAAGAAAACATGGTGCATATATATTAAATTCTAGCATGTATGAAAAGAACGATGTAAAATCTTATCTATCTGTTCAAAATGTTGGTAAACCTCTATACTTTTCCATGGAAAAGTACACAAGTTATTTAAAAGACAGTAAATATCTACTGGCTTCCACAGTAAATGAGATAGAGGACTTTCAACTGCTTGAGTTGCTTGGTTTATATAAATTTACTCAAAATATTAAGCAACTGTATCGATTAATTTTACTTTGTCAAAAAACATGGGCTTCTACTATAGATGGTGCTCAAGAATTGGCTATTAGTAAAGATATTATACATACAAATAAAATATATTTCTCTAATTGGACTAATTTATGGTATCAAATGGAAAATAATGTTTTTATTAAACGTAAATTAACAATAGATAATTTATTTGAGTTATGGAGAAGTTTATCTGTTTACGAGAATGACAGAGGATTGTTTGACAGACGTTTAAGAACTCCAGGACAATTGTTATTAAAATTAATTCGTCAGAAAAATAAAGTAATGGGTGTTAAAAGTATAGATGATTCTTTTCGTTTTGCAAATAAACAAATTAAAACATATCCAATATTCCAATATTTAGAACAAACCAATCCACTTTGTTCTTTGACACATACTAGACGAATATCTTTATTAGGACCTGGTGGTTTAAATTTAGAAACAGTGACCGTTGGAATGCGTGATATACATAGTAGCCATTTTGGTAAAATATGTCCAATAGAAACTCCAGAAGGTAAGGCAGTAGGAATTGTAAATAGTCCTACGATTTACGCTCAAATAAATCAATATAGTCAATTAGAGATTCCCTATAAAAAAGTTATCAATGGTGTTGTTACAGATGTAGTCCATTATTTAGATACAGGTGCTGAAAAACATTATAAGATAGCTCAGGCAAGTGAACCTTTGGATAAAGAAGGTAGATTGAGACATTCAATTGTTTATGCTAGACTCGAAGGTTTTGATAAAAGTGGCTTTTACCCATCAAACACTATTGATTATGTAGAATATTCTTCAAAACAGTTGCTATCACCATCATCTGCTTTAATACCATTTATTGAACATAATGATGGTAACAGAGCTTTAATGGGGTCTAACATGCAAAGACAAGCGGTGCCTTTACAATACTTGGAACGACCTATCATAGCAAGCGGTTTAGAGGCTGCAATAGCTAGAGATTCTGGTTACCAAATAAAGTCTACGTATCCAGGGTATACTTTTTACGCGGATGGCAAAGAGCTATTTTCAGGTCAACAAATACGTGTTTCAAAAGTAGATTCAATTAAACAATTTTTATCTCGTATTAGAAATACTTCGGTTTTTTATAGCATAGGCAATAATCAATACCTAAAGACAAACCAAAAAACATCTTTTAATCAACATATCGAATATAACAGAAAAACAAGCATTTCCGAGGGAGATCTTATAACAACCGGATTCGGCATTACTAAAAAAGAACTTTCTCTAGGGCATAATTTACTTGTTGGATTTATGTCTATGGTTGGGTATACATTTGAAGATTCTATTGTTGTTTCAGAACGTGTTTTACGCGATAGCTATATGCAGTCTGTTCATATACAACATTATTATATTATAGAATCTGCTAAAGAACATATAATGAAAATTTATAATTCAAAGCAAAAAAATACAGGTAAATATACACAACTTACTTATGGTAATCCATATCCTGGAATAGTTAGAGTAGGAGCAACTGTTGTTAGAGGCGATATACTAGCTACAAAAGTGGAATGCAAAACACGTAAAAAAACTAAAAAATTAAATTCGATAGAATACACACCTACCTTTGTTAAATATACTGGTTTTTCCGTAGGACAAGTAATACGTATTGCTACATTATACAGTAATCTTTCTGAGTTACAAATGTCTAATATTACTTTTGCAAGAATTTCTTTAAATCAGCTATATTTTCTTAAAAAAATGGTACTATTTTATTTAAATTACTCTAGTAATTCAAATATTATTAAAAATAATACAACGTATTCTATCCAATCTTATTTACGTAGTAATTGCTATTCATCCTTTAGTTATTATATAACGAATGTCAAAAATAAGCATTTAACAAATTTTATGGTTTCTCGTATCTTATATTACCTTTTGAGATGTGAAATAAATAAAATAGATCACAAATTGAAAGTAGTTGGCTTACAGAATGGGGTAAAGTCAGAGTATTTAAATAAACTTTTGATCATAGCTAAAAACAAATTTAGATTGCAAACAACTAAACTTTCTGTCGAAAAATGCTTATATAGTAGTATTGTTAATAATTTCACACATTTATTAAAAACTAATCATGTAACACGTTTTTCAGCGACCTATGATCTGCTTACTAGACGTAGCTATTCTGATCATTTGCTATCTGCTTCTTTAAAAAATTTGTTCTTAACAGGTAAATATTTGAGATATTATTTACATAATATTTTAATTAAATTAAATGAACATTCTATTTCTGCTCATTTAGAAAATGATATGAATAGGTTGTATCGAATTAGTGTTGCTACAAAACATGCTCTTAGGGTAGGAGACAAACTAACTGGTAGATATGGAAATAAGGGTATTATTTCTAAAATAATGCCTCTTGAGCAAATGCCATACTTACGTGATGGTAATATCTTGGATGCTAGTCTAAACCCATTGGGTGTTTCTTCACGTATGAATATTGGGCAATTATTTGAGATTCATTTAGGATGGACTGCTGTCCAATTAGGTAAGAGATTACAATTATATAAACAAAGGTTGTTTGATACTACCTATCAAGACATTTATAATAAATTGGAACACTATTATGTTAATACTTTAAATCGTGCTACTATTGAAAGCTTAGAAATGTCTAAGCGTGAACAAGTATATCGTTCAAACAGTGCTAATTGTTTTATTGAAACATCTGCATTTGATAGTATCTCAGATAATAAAATTAATATGCTTAGTTCAAAAGCTAAATTAAATCCAGATTTGCTTTTTTCAATTGTAGATCCAACTACTGGCTTTGAATTAGATAAAAAAATAACACTGGGTTACTTATATATGATGAAATTGAACCATTTAGTAGATCATAAAGTATATGCTAGATCAACAGGTCCTTATAATATGATAACACAGCAACCTCCTAGAGGTAAATCTCGTAAAGGTGGACAACGTATCGGTGAAATGGAGGTATGGGCTATACAAGCATATGGTGCTAGTTATGCATTACAAGAATTGCTAAGTGTTAAATCTGATTCACTCAAAGGACGTAGACTAATTGAAAACAATGCTCAAATAATACCATCTATAGATGTACCTGAAGCATTTAATGCGTTAACTAAAGAATTATGGTCTTTTGGATTGGATATACAGTACCATCGTAATTGAAAATAGCAGTATTTAATGCTGCTGTTTTCAATCTTTTTACTAATATAGTTTATAGATTATTTTATTATCTCCTTAATTCTAAAAAAGGTTCTTTTTGTATGCGTAGCGTTGGATTAACACTAAGTATTATTGATCCTCAATATATTTTGAAATATTCAAGTGGGAAGTTAATTAGTGACAAAACATTTCACTACAGAGATTCTCAACCTTATCAAGGTGGTCTTTTTTGTCCGCATATATTTATTGGAAAACATGAATATCAGTGCGCCTGTGGATTAGTAACAGGGGAGAGTTACCTTCACATCCTTTGTAATAACTGTAATACAGTAGTTAGTAAATCAAAAAGGACTCGAATAGGACACATTATACTTAGATCTCCTATCGTGCATCCTTGGTTTTATCGTGAAGGTTTAATTACTGGTTTTTTTCCATCTCATCTGCACTCCTTGGAATCTAAATTTTTACGCGAGTTTCAGTTTTTAACACGAAATGTTTTTAAAGATGTTATTCCATCTTCTATTGATCTACATAATTTAATCCCTATTGAATCTGAGTCTGCCTATACCTACTTAAAAAATATGAATTTGATAACTGAACTTTCCAAAGTAGATGCAGAAATATTTCGTTTGCGAGTACATTTGGCGTTAGATACTAAATATAGACGTATTGGATATCAATTATTACGAATGTACAAAGATGTTTTACGAATAGATACCGTTAGAAAAAAACTCATTACTAACAACACAGTTTCTTTATTAAAAGTACTTGAAAACATATGTCAAAGAAAAATATTGCTTTGTAAAAATATAAAAACCCGATCTGAACAAAAAAAAATTTTGTATACATTTCTAAAGGCTAATATGAAAAAAGAGCTGCATTATTTGGTAACAAAACAGAAATTATTGCTTTCATTTATACTTTCAGAACAAAGACCTGAATGGATGTTTTTAACTGTAATGCCTATATTACCTATTGATTTAAGACCCATAATTAAATTAGAAGGAGATTTATTTGTAAGTTCAGATGTGAATTATTTATATAAAGCTATATTACGTGCACATTTTAGATACACATCTTTTATGAATAGACGTTTTGGTATACGTTCTCAATACGATAAAAAACATGTCTTATATGATAAAAAGATGCATTACCCTAAATGGTGGTCTAAAGCTAAATTTTATGCTAGTGAAAAACGTATTTTAAATGAATGTATCTGGTCTTTATTGGATTCATATAGAGATCCTAGTACTATGACATATAAGTTTGTAAAAGAGTACCAAGCTCTTATATCTCGTTGGTCTGGAAAAGAAGGTAGATTTAGATCCAACCTACTTGGAAAACGTACTAATTATTCTGGTCGTTCTGTTATAGTATCTGGTCCTCGTATGAGTTTAAATCAGTGTGGATTACCTATTTTAACTGTTTACAACTTATTGAAACCATTTATTGAATCTCAATTAAATGTTGTTTCTAAAAAAGTGAAATCAAAACATCAAAAGAAATTAATTCGTAGAATTCAATGGGTTCATTTATTTGGATATCGATCTTTGTTATCAAGTGTTTTATACAGTCCTTTTATAAAAATATTAAATAGTATTGTACAAAAGCATCCAATTCTATTAAATAGAGCACCTACATTACATAGATTAAACATTCAAGCATTTTATCCCATTGTTGTACGTACAAAGGCGATTAACTTACATCCATTAGTATGTACTTCTTTTAATGCTGACTTTGACGGTGATACTATGGCAATACATATTCCATATACCTTGCCTTCTCAAGTGGAGGCTAGAATGTTAATGTTTGCATCTAATAATCTTATGAATCCTGCTAGCTCGGAAATTTTAATTGCTCCTTCTCAGGATGTTATCTTTGGATTATACTATAGTACAATATGTACCTCTAATGTAGCAGGTGAATATACTTATTATAAGACTGCTTCAGAAGTAAAGACATGCCTAGAATTAGGCGTATTGCATTTACATGCTAAAATATATTATAAACTCCCGATAAATAGTTCTTATGTTGTTACTACTCCAGGACGAGTATTGCTTTATCAATTGCTATCATCTATTTCAGCTAATATCTCTTTTGAAGAAATAAATAAAAACTTTAACAAAAAAGATATAAGTCTTCTATTAAAATCTCTCTATCGTAGTTCTAAACAACATTTGGCATCAATATTAAATCAAATAATGTCTTTTGGTTTTTATTTTGCGCACAAAGGAGGAGTAACTGTACATAAGGATGACATTAATGTACCAAGTACAAAATATTTGTTGATTGCGCGCAATACATCCGCGCATCTTACAACAAATCTTAAGTTGTATGTAAAAAGATGGTCTAAAGTAACAGAACTACTTACTAAAAATATTTCTAATGACATAGTTTACACAAGACCAGAAAAGAGACCTTCAATTTATATGTTGATTCATTCTGGAGCACGTGGTTCTATGGTCCAAATGAGACAATTATCTGGTATGCGTGGTCTGATGGTTAAACCATCTGGTGAAATATTGAACATGCCAATTCAGTCTAACTTTAAAGAAGGACTTACTGTACTAGAATATTTTAATTCTATCCATGGTGCTCGAAAAGGTGTCATAGATACTGCATTAAAAACTGCGACTGCTGGATATTTTACACGAAAACTTGTCAATGCAGCTAAACATGTTTGGGTAGTTGAAGATGATTGTGGTACACACCATGGTATTGTATTAGGAGATTTGCAATATAAGTATAATAAATCATGGATATATTATTTTCTAATTGGACGTTATTTAGCTAGGAAAGTAATTAATGTATATTCAGGTCAAGAGTTATTTAATCGCAATCATTTGATTGGTGCGCAAGATATACCAACAATTACAAAAAATAGTTCAGAATTTTATATTGTGCGATCTCCATTAACTTGTCAAACCCCTTTTCATCGTGGAGTATGCAAGAAATGTTATGGTTTTCAATTCGCATACGACCAAAGTACATCCATTGGTGACCCTGTAGGAATAATAGCAGGTCAATCTATTGGAGAACCTGGTACACAACTTACAATGAGAACTTTTCATATCGGTGGTACAACTTCTGCTAAAGCCCAAGATTATTGTATTAAAAGTATTACTTCAGGAAGAGTACTAATATTAAATTTAAAATTAACTTCGAATCAAAAATTTGCATCTAATAGGCGTTCTAAACTATTGGTTTTAGATACTAATGGCACTATCCTACAAACAGAATCAATTCCCTATGGAGCATACCTTTTTATAGAGGATGGTCAATTTGTAGATTCTAATACACCATTGTTTAGATATCAACCAGAATACACTAATGTATTAAATAGAACTGATGGTTATCTTTATTTACAAAAAAATAATCTAGAAAAGAATTATGATGTTGATTCTGGATTAGAATACTATCAGTATAATAACAAACATAAATTAAACAAGACTTATTTAAAGTCTAGTACTTTATTAGAATATAGTAATCAACCAAATAGTATTACAAAGAAACTAGTTGCTTTATGGGTATATGGAAAAGATAAAAATCTTATTGATAGCAATCAAATACATAAATTATATAAATTAGCTAAACACAGTAATCAGGAAGATTTTTGTTTGTTTAATGGAGATGTCTTAGATAGTCATTCAGGCAAACGTGTAGTTGATGGTACAGTGTTAGGACATGTATCAAATACTACTGGTGGTTTAGGAGATATTACAGATGGGCTATCTAAGGTAACCAAAATATTTGGTCTTGTAGACATTCATTCTTATATTTCTTCGAAACTAGAAGGTGTTATTCGTTTTGATTCAAATGGGTATAGTATCAATGAAAAAAATAAATACAGATATCCTAAAGGTAAAACTTATCTTATTAGAAACTTAGAATATTTGTATCCAGGAGATGTTTTATCTACTGGCTTACCTGCAACTAGACAATTACTACAACAAGTTTCTTTCTTTGCTGGTATGCAAGATTTTGTTCAAGAAATAATATCTATTTACGGTGAAAATGGTGTTCAAATGAACCAAAAGCATTTAGAGGTTATTTTAAGACAAATATTTTCAATAACTAAAAATAACAATACTTTGACGCATTATTATATACATACAATTACTAACTTATCAAAAGGTCGTGCTATAGAATATAACTTATTATCTGCAGTTAATATAACAAACGCAGCTATCATTGGTACTTCCTTTCTAGCGTCCGCCTCTTTCCAAAAGCCTGCTTTAGTATTAACTCATAGTTTCTTACTAACACATAAACCTATTAATATAGATTTAATGACAGGTACACAACCACAATTTTTTATGGGACTGTTAATGCCTGCAGGTACAAGTAAAATGTACATAAAAAAGATATTTAATAAATAATTTAAAATAATACTAAACATATTCGACGGAGAAGATAATTTTCCCCTCCGTCGAAATAGCCTAAATATCAAGAAGACCTTAGTTCATTATACATGATAATGTATATCAAATAATATTATTCAGTTGTTATAAAAAGGAAATTAATATGCCAACAATAAATCAATTATTAAAAAAATCAAGAAAACAGAAGAAAACACTTGATAAATCTCCTGCTTTAATGGAATGTCCACAACGCAAAGGTGTATGTACAAGAGTTTATATTACATCTCCAAAAAAACCAAACTCAGCAAAACGAAAAGTTGCTCGTGTTAGATTGTCTAATGGAATAGAAATTACTAGTTATATTCCAGGAGAAGGTCATAATTTACAAGAACACTCAGTAGTAATGGTTCGCGGTGGACGCGTAAAAGATTTACCTGGTGTACGTTATCATATGGTTCGTGGAACCTATGACTTACAAGGTATTGTAAATAGAAGACAAGGTAGATCTAGATACGGTTCAAAAAAACCAAAAGCATAATATTTAAAATTATAGAATCAAAGGAATCATTTCATGTCAAGAAAAACAAATGTAAAAGCTTCAGGAAATAATGCTAAATTAGTATTAGAACCACAATTTAAAGATACAACAATAACAAAATTTATCAATTGTTTAATGTACAGTGGTCAAAAATCAGTAGCTGAAAAAATAATATATGATGCATTCTATTTAATAAAAAAAGAAACTAACTTAAACCCTATGCAAGTATTTCAAGGAGCATTACATAATGTAAGCCCTATTGTAAAAGTAAAATCTATACGTGTTGCTGGATCTAATTACCAGGTGCCTGTTGAAATTGCTCCTCAAAAACAGACTTCTTATGGAATTAAATGGATTATTGAAAGTGCTCGTAAGCGCTCAGAACGTACCATGTCTATTAAATTATTTCGTGAATTAGTTGATGCTTACAATAATTCTGGAGGTTCTATTCAAAAAAAGGAATCCCTACATAAAATAGCAGAATCAAATAGAGCATTTGCTCACTATAGATGGTAATTTCCATTTTAAATAATACTATTCAAAATATATAAAAAATAAGCAATAATTGGTATTAGTTAAACATTACTTGTATTAATATTATTAAATATATTTAAATATAAAAGAGGATTTTTCTATGAATATTTCAAGACCAATTTCCCCCCACCTAACTACATATGCACCCCAAGTAACCTCTGTTTTATCATTATTTCATAGAGTGACTGGTGTTGCATTAACTGTAATGTTATTTGTTTTTGTAGTTTTGTTTAAATTTTTCACATTTCATTTAAACAGCTATGCTGTATACTCATTAGCATATTTTGTGAATAATTATTCCAATTGGGTATTATTAACTGTTGGATTCTTACTACTTGCGAGTCTTTATTATCATTTGCTAAATGGTCTTAGACATTTACTTTGGGATACTGGTTATGCATTAGATTTAAAATCTATCTACCTTTCTGGTTATATTGTTATAGCTTTAACAGTTATTTTAAGCCTTATAATTTGGAGCATCTTTTAATTTAAGTACTTAATTTAAGATAAAAATTAATTTTTATCTTTTTAATAATCTCCTTAGCTTTATCTCTTGTAAAATCAAAAGAAGGTATTTATTTGTATGTTACAAAACATTTTTAACTTTGTGAAACATAAACATGGTTCAATCCATTGGTGGTCACATAGATTTATAGCACTAGCATTAGTGCCTCTTTCATTTTGGGTAATAGTAACACCATTATTCTCTCTAACAGACAAGTCTGTAGTAGCATACTTAGATATTATGTTCAGTCAAAACCAATGGCTATTTGCAATTTCTTGCATATTATTGATTTGGCATATCCGTAGTGGACTAGAAGGTCTTGTAGAAGACTACATACATGGAGAAAAATCTAAAATTGTGGCTGTATTTTTAATACGCGTATTATTACTTGAATCTTTAAAATATATATATTTATGTAGCGTAGTAATTTAATTTAAATAGAACACTCGAATACTAAACTCTCGAATAGAAAGCTATTATATATGTGCTTCTATATATTAAAAAAGGACATTAAAAGCAATGACTGAAAAAGCACAAAATAAAAATATTATTTTCGTAAAAACTTATCGTTGGGACCCTGAAAAGAATGAAAAACCGTATCTTAGCACTTACCCAGTAGATTTATCTGAGTGTGGTCCTATGGTGTTAGATGCTCTTATTAAAATTAAAAATGAACAAGACACTACATTAACTTTTAGACGCTCTTGTAGAGAAGGAATATGTGGTAGCTGTGCTATGAATATTGATGGTTCAAATACTTTAGCATGTATTAAACGTATTGAGCCAGACAAACAAGAAATACAAATATACCCATTACCACATATGTTTGTAATTAAAGATTTAGTACCTGACTTTAGTAACTTTTATGCACAATATAAGTCCATAGAACCTTGGATGAAGCGTAAAGATAATGATGACCTAAATAAAGAAATATACCAATCAAAAGAGCATCGTAATAGATTAGATGGACTTTATGAATGTATTCTTTGTGCATGCTGTTCTACTAGTTGTCCTAGTTACTGGTGGAATAGTGATAAATATTTAGGTCCTGCTATTTTATTACAAGCATATAGATGGATATCTGACAGCAGAGATCAATATACTAAAGAACGTTTACGTGATTTAGAAGATCCATTTAAACTATACAGATGTCATACAATATTAAATTGTACCAAAACATGTCCTAAAAATCTAAATCCTGCAAAAGCAATTGCGGATATTAAGAGAAACATTTCTGTTTTCTTATAACAGAAGTACATACTAAAATTCTAGATATAGGCTGGAAAAATTTTTCCAGTCTATGTCATTATAACCACAATGATATATTAAATTTATATTCAGGAGTAGTATGAAGCGATACAACCTATGCCACAATACAAATAAAGCCTATCTGTTTTATTTATACCAAAAAATGCCTTTTAGAATAGTCACATTAAATGTTTTAATTTCTTTGTTTGTTTTCTTTTTACTTGACATTCTTAAGTATAATGATTCAGCTTTTAAATTAAATGTTAATAATATAACATCTTTCCTTAATATAAAAAGACATCCGTTAGATACACAAGGTGTATACCTATCACACGTCATATATAGACATCCTTGCTTATTTCTGTTAAATACAAAGAAGTCTGGGTATAATACTTTGTATTTTGACTGTGGAAAAATAACAGGACTAGTTTCTAATCAACAAATAAATAAGAATTATTTTAGTTTACCATATAACTCAGATATATATATAATTAAAGATAATCTCTCTGAAATATCGGATCTTAACAGATCAATTAATTCTAAATACTTATTTTATACTATGTATAATACAAACTCAAATACAATAATAAGCACTAAATATAACCTTTTTTCGGATTCTTCTTTGCTTCCTTGGAACAAAGTGCGTTCTATTAGACATTCAACCCGAGTATTTACATCAATACCACATAAAAATCGTTTAAATATTCTAATTGCTGCAGCTGGCAGTCTTAATAATTATAATATCTTAACTAAGTTACCAAAATCTCTACTTTCTTACAAATCCAACTATATAGAATATGCATATAATTGTTTCTGTACAGCAGTTTTAATATCAAGTAACATAATATACAGCATGTCAGAAAAATTAATCCATTCTTACCGTTTTTTATATTTACTCAATAGAGATTATACAAAACATACAGAATTATATAATTGGTGCATTAATATATACAAAAATGATAAAATGAAAATAAACACTTTGTTAAGGTACAATAATTACCTTTATCTACTGCATAGTTACTCTAAAACAAATTGGCATACTATATCTACTAATTTTATAAGCAGTTTAGCTTATCTTAGCCTATCAAAAAGAGAGTTTTTTAGTAAATATCTAGTTTTTGGTAAAACTACATTTAAACATACGGTTTTAGAACAAACCAAAACTCTGTATCTTAAAAAAATAAGAAATATTTAAAAATACAAAAAGTATTATTTTCATATGATTTTACAACTAAGTCATTATGCACTAATCATAGCCACTATTGTATCTTTAGCTATAGCTTTCTGTTACAAAACTACTAAGATAACAAACTATTCTTTAAATATTCATATTTTGATTAATCTAGTTTTTTTATTAGTTTCAGTATCTTTTTGCGGATTATTGTATACACATATAAATTTAGATTTTTCCGTTTTAAACACTATTAAACATTCACATAGCACACAACCAATGTTATACATAATATGTAGCATTTGGGGTAATCATGAAGGATCAATGCTTTTATGGTGCTTTCTTTTAACATTCTATAGCTTTATATTAAATCTAATTCCACTAGAAAACAAAAATAGGTTTTTAAGTATCTTAAGCAGCTTCATAACTTTCTTTTTAGTGTTTACTTTACTAACCTCCAACCCCTTTCTACAAACAACATATAGATACTTGGAAGGTAAAGAGTTGAATCCAATACTACAAGATTTTATACTTGCAATACATCCACCCTTTATCTATCTTGGATATTTGGGTCTCTCAGTATGCTTTATTCTACAACTGACTAAATCAGTTAATAAAATTTCAGTCAATCTCTTGTGGACTAAAAGATTTGCACTAATATCATGGATATTTTTAACGATTGGGATTGCTTTAGGTAGCTGGTGGGCATACTATGAATTAGGCTGGGGTGGATGGTGGTTTTGGGATCCTGTAGAAAATGCCTCCCTTCTTCCATGGATAGTAGCTACAGCTTTGTTACATAGTATACAAGACTCATGGATTAAAAGGCTCTCTTTCCTGGGTTTTTTTTCTAGTGTTCTAGGTACCTTTTTTGTACGTTCTGGACTAATTGAATCAGTGCACAGCTTTGCTTCTGACAAGCATAAAGGTATTTTTATTGCTGTTTTTTTGCTCTACTTACTAATCCTACATTTTTATCACTCTAGCGCTCTTAATCCATCATATTTAAGTCCTATTAAGCCCTTTAGCTTGAAAGGTCTAATACTACTAAATCATTTTTTTCTTCTAGCTTACTATGTTATTATAATATTAGGTACTTTTTATCCTGTTATTTACAGTATATTATTTAATAAATCAATTACTATTGAACCTTCCTTTTATAATGAATTAATAATTATTGTAACCTTGCCGCTAATAATAATTATGAATTTACGCGAATATATCAGCAAAAAACAATACTTTCATCTGATAGTGATTTTTATTTGTATTATGTTTGTTACTGAGTTATGTTTTAATAGCATTTCTTGGACCACTAATATATATTTGATTGTTTCATTCTGGAGTATTTATTTATTGTTTTATAACTATAAAAATCATCTTAGTCTCAAATTTTCTCACCTAGGATTCATACTACTTTCAATCTCAATTGCTAGTTGGTATGCTCTAAAACATGAAATACATAAAGTATTATATCCAGGAGATGTTATTATGATAGATGAATATAATATTATATTTAGAGGTATCAATAGTATTATAGGACCAAACTACAATAGTTTATTCGCAAACTTTTTAATTACACATAAAAATGCTGTTGTAGGCGTAATGTTTCCTGAAAAGAGACATTACCTAGTACAAGATTTATACACAACTAAAGTTGATATTGAATCTAACCTATTGATTGATTATCAGATAATTATTGGTGATGGAAATATATACAGTGGTTGGTCTACAAGCATTTATTATTATCCCTTAATTTCAGGCCTTTGGTGTAGTACCATGTTGCTAGTACTAGGAGCTAGTATAGCATTATATAAAAAAAAAGATAGAACATTTAATAAAAATATATTTGTCTAAAGTTATATAAGGCTGTCAAAATTTTGACAGCCTTATATAAAATTCTCTACATACAATCCAATCCAACGGAAGAACCCCACTGAATTATCCCTCGAAGATGAAAATTTTCAATATCTCGAGTCCAAATAAAAGAATCATGCTGATCTACAACAAAATCAAGATCGTATATTTGATCACGTCTCAACATACTTAGAGATCTCATATATTTAAGAAACCAATGTATATCTGCAACATAGTCGAGGTAATAGGAGAAATACCAGCCTTGCCAGGTGAAGAGTATCTGGGCTTCGTGCCAGTATCTTGCGAGGCTAATTTTATCAAAGTCACATCGTAGAAAAGTTTTTATGTAGCGTTTGTAAAGCATTTCATATGTTCCTGCTACAGAACTATATGTTCTATCTATGTCTCTGATGTCCGAATAAGCACGGATAATATCAATATCATTGACAATTAAATCATTTACTAGATCATTACTAGTTGCATTAACATGTCTATATGCATCAACAAAAGAATAATCAACAAATAAGTTTTTTATAACTAGTTCATCAAAACACAGTCCGATTATAAATCCAATAAGTGTAAAAAAGGTACAAAAAAAGCCTATAGGTCTATCATCTACTATAAACATCTCTTTAGGAGGAGAGATATCTTCATTCTCAAGCATTTTTATATATGAGGCAGTCCTTTTAATAGTTTCTGATCCCTCTATATAGTACAATTCTTTATATATTGTAGCATTTATATGCAACATGTCCGGATTAGCTTCTATGTCTTCCATAGTTATAAGATATTCTAGATTCTCAGATTGAGCATAGATATGATTGGAAGTTAAATGGATTACAAAACACAAGAATAGGGGTATTAAGATTAATATTTTAATATAATAATATGTGTTATGTTTCATAAGACGTATATCTTTTATATAGATTGAATCGTTTAAGGAAGGGTTAGACCCTTCCTTTGTACATTAGAATGTGAAAAGAATTAAGAAAATTACCATAAGTGCGAATAGACCTACAGCTTCAGTTAGTGCGAAACCTAGGATGGCATAGCTGAATAATTGTTTATTTTGTGATGGGTTTCTTGCAACAGATGTAAGTAGTGCTGCGAAAACAGTACCAATACCTGCACCTACTCCTGCTAGTCCGATTGTAGCAAGACCTGCTCCGATTAATTTTGCTCCTTCCATAAAAGAATCTTTTAGTTGGGTTATATTATATCATATTAGTTTAATGTATTTATTCATGTTATGTTATGGCTTTGAGTACTATTGGAATTGAACCAATGACCCTTACGTTGTCAACATAATGCTCTGCGACTAAGCTAAGTACTCTCCAACTAGTTAAAAGTTGGTTAGTTGGATGAAAAATAGTCTTTTTGGCTAAGCTACACGTGAGTGGCTCATTGGTTTATTTCGTATGTAGTAGAGTTTAGATTTTTTGATTTTAGTTTTAGATGCAACTTTATGTACTTCTGTAATAAACGCAGAACTTAATGGGAATGTCTGTTCTACAGCCTCTCCTGCTATTACATTTCGTAGCAGAATAGTTCCTCCTTGTGCATTTTTTTTATAGGCAATACATATACCTTTAAAAACTTGTTTTCTTTTTTTATTTACAAGGGAAGATGTTTTGATTGTTACTACATCTCCAGCATTGAAATCGTGTGAGTGTACTTTTTTATTTTGTATCTCACTGCGTAGCAGTTGTATAAGATTCATAGAGTAAAAAGATCCTTTGTATTAAGTGTGCTCGCTATCGGACTTGAACCGATAATCCTGCTAGGATACAGATTTTAAGTCTGTTGTGTTTACCAATTTCACCAAGCGAGCATATAGAATATATTTTATACATATATTCTATATCTGTAAGTTAGTAATTTGTGCATATAGATATATTTTTTCTGACGGAGGAGGGAATCGAACCCACGACACGCGGACTATGACCCCGCTGTTCTACCACCTGAACTACACCGCCTACTTGAGCTCAGTAGGGCTTGAACCTACGATAATACCGTTATGAGCGGTACGTTTTAACCAACTAAACTATGAGCTCTTGAGTCTTTGTCTAGGACAGCACAATCGCTGTCCTAGCATTTAATTAATATTTCATTTATGTATTAATTAAATAAAATTACTCTTTTACGAGATTATCTATTTTGCTAAAAGCAAGTTTCTCTTTATTAATATCGTTAATAGTAGATAAATAACTATGATTTGCATTTGCAAATGAAGTACTATTTACATTACGTATAGAAGAAACCATCCAGTCATTGCTTTGGCTAATAACTGTTTGTAATGCTTTGCGAGATTCCGAGAATGATTGTAATAAAACAGTATCATATGTTGATAAGATACTATTTTGTTCTTCTTTAAGAACATTCATTTCAGAAGACATAGAGTCGATTTTTTTTGTTCTGATTTTAAGTATAGTTGAAATAGAAGGTAAAATAATTTTGAGGCAAATAACATAAAAACTTAAAAAAAATACAAGTAACCAGAAAAACTGGGAAAAATACGTTACTTTATCTAATTGTGGCATGGATATATCTTTTATCTTAAATAGATTGGTTTACTAAATATAGAGCGGTATTGAATGTACTTTTTTGTGTAGAAGGGACAATTGTCCCTTCTACACAACTGGTAAAACTAGAGAATCTCTAGTCTACTGTAAATTAAACATCAATTTGGCTAGATACCCATGATACATAGTCATCTAATGATACTGCTTGTACAGCAATAGGCATGAATGCGTGGTTTACACCGCAAATTTCGCTGCACTGACCATAATATAGTCCTTCGCGTTTAATAAACATAGTTGCTTGATTTAATCTACCTGGAACTGCATCTATTTTAACACCAAGGGAAGGAACTGCCCAGCTATGAATTACATCACCTGCAGTAACAAGCACACGAATATGTGTGTTTGCAGGAACAACAACTCTATTATCTACGTCTAGTAAACGGATTTGACCCATTTCTAAATCTGACTCTGGAATCATGTAGCTATCAAATGCTAGTGATTCAGAATCTGTAGTATAGTCTGAGTATTCGTAGCTCCAGTACCATTGATGACCTACAGCTTTGATTGTAATTGCTGGATCGATACCTTCATCCATTGAATAGAGTAATGCAAAAGAAGGAACTGCTACTGCTAATAAGATAAAGCTTGGAGTTACTGTCCATACGATTTCTAGTAAAGTACCATGTACTACTTTGGAAGGTACTGGATTTTTTGCTTCGTTAAAAAACCATACAGTTCTTACTAATAACCATAACACAAAAGTAACAATTAAAAATAAGAAAAAGAATAAATCATGGTGTAGGTTAATAATACCTTCCATGAGTGGTGTTGCTGGATCTTGGAAATCACATTGCCATGCATCAATTGTATCTGCATATACACTGTTACCAAAAAGAATCACTATAGCAGAAGTCGCAATACCAAGATTGCGTGCTATGTTATTGAATTTGTTTTTCATAATGTTACATTACCCTTACTTAGGAACAACTTGTAATAAATGGATACTCATTTATCACAACTATATATTTTTTATAGGTCGTTGACTATCAGTCAATAACTGACTGATAGTCAACTTCTAATCACTTACTAAAGGATTACTTTGAAGTTTCTTTGATGTATGGTACTTCTTCAAAAGTATGGGTTAATACAGGTGAGCTTAATGTCCACTCTAGGCTACCAGTATTTTCTGATACTTCCCATGGGTTTGATCCGCACTTCACTTGGTCTACAAATGTACGATATACTACATAGAAGAATATGAGCATACCTACAAATGAAATTAGTGAACCAAATGTAGCAACAGCATTCCAACCACTTAATGCATCTGGATAATCTGGTATACGTCTTGGCATACCTGCTAAACCTAAAAAGTGCATTGGGAAGAAAGTTACGTTAACACCGATAAATGTTACCCAGAAATGAATTTGAGCTAATTTTTCAGGATATTGATAACCAGATATTTTACCGATCCAATAATAGAAAGCAGCAAATAATGCAAAAACAGCACCCATTGATAATACATAGTGGAAGTGTCCTACTACATAATATGTATCATGTAATGCGATATCAAGACCTGAGTTAGATAATACGATTCCTGTTACACCACCCATAGTGAATAGTAATACAAAACCAATTGCAAATAACATTGGTGTTCTTAGATCAAGAGAACCACCCCACATAGTAGCAATCCAGCTAAAGATTTTAATACCAGTAGGAATACCAATCACCATTGTTGCAGCAGTGAAGTAAGCACGTGTATCTACATCTAAACCTACAGTGTACATATGGTGAGCCCATACTAGGAAACCAAGAATACCGATAGAAGACATAGCATATACCATACCTAAATAACCAAACACAGGTTTCTTAGAGAATGTAGAAATTACCTGGCTAATAATACCGAATGCAGGAAGAATTAAAATGTATACCTCTGGATGTCCGAAGAACCAGAATAAGTGTTGGTATAAGATTGGATCACCACCACCAGCAGGATCGAAGAATGTAGTATTAAAGTTACGATCAGTAAGTAACATAGTTACGCTACCTGCAAATACAGGTAATGAAAGAATTAATAAGAATGAAGTAATGAATACAGACCATACAAATAATGGAAGTCTATGGAATGTCATACCTGGAGCACGCATATTAATTACAGTTGTAATAAAGTTAATAGAAGATAGGATAGAAGAAGAACCCATTAAGTGAATACTAAAGATTGCTAAATCTACGGAAGCACCTGAGTGTGATTGTATACCAGAAAGAGGTGGGTATACAGTCCAACCAGTACCTACACCAACTTCTACTAAAGCAGAGAGGCATAATAATAATGTTGCAGGTGGTAAAAACCAGAAGCTAATATTATTAAGTCTTGGGAAAGCCATGTCTGGAGCACCAATTAGAATTGGTAAAAAGAAGTTACCAAAACCACCTAATGCTAAAGGCATGATGAATAAGAAAACCATGATAAGTCCGTGTGCAGTAATTAATACATTAAATAGCTGGTGATTACCTGCTAAAATTTGGTTACCTGGCATACCTAACTCCATACGCATTACTACAGACATTACAGTACCTACTACACCTGCGAATATACCAAAGAATAGGTAAAGAATACCAATGTCTTTATGGTTAGTTGAGAAAAACCATCTTTGGATAAAAGAACTCATATTTTAAACCTTTTATTTATATGGAAAATTGATTGTGAATTATTTCTGTTCAAAGTCTAAGCTACCGAAGAAATAAAAACATATAATATTACTAATAAATAATATTATATATTTTTATTATATACAAAAAGGTATTATACTAATTTAACGTGTTTGTTGTGAAGCTACACGTTCAATCATTTCAATACCCTCTTGAATTGCTTTTTGGTTGAGCTCACTGCTAGTATCTGCAGCTTCTGTTAAGATTTGCTCTGTGATATATCTATTAGTTTCTAGTTGCATATATCTTAAAAGAGCTTGCTCTTTTATTGCAATTGTTTTAAGTTTGTTTTCAATTTCATTAGAAATTTTGTATTTAAGAGCTTCTTTACGAGTTGAAATAATTTTTTCTATTTGCTCTTTTGAGAACATAAAAATTTCATTAATTTCTTCTAGTAAAGACACCTGTTTTTTATGGTACCCCATTAATGTTTCATATAATTCTTCTTTTAGAAGATATGAATCATCGAATTCTTTTTGGATTTGTGATGCACGATCTTTAAGTTCAGCAACAATCACATCTTTAGCGGTAACGTAAATAAAAATAACAAATAATATAAAACAAAGGGCTACAAGTGCCTCTGCGTTTAAGACTAGTATCTCTTTAGATACAAAGCCAGCAACACTGAATACTAATAGTACTAGTAATGCGTCTCCGTTTTTGAAAAATGATGCCATATAATAATGTCTTTTTTAAATATATACAAATTTAGATTTAATATTTAAATTTAAATTAATGTGTTTTTAATGTAAATGTATGCTATCATTTAAATAAATACATACAAGAATTGTAAATACATAAGCTTGTAAGAAAGCAATAGCAAGTTCTAAGCCTGTTAAAGCAAAGATAATTAAAAGCGGTACTACACTTAATACATATAAGAAACCTCCAACAGAAAGCATTGTCCAAGAGAATCCTGCAAGTATTTTAAGAAGAGTATGTCCAGACATCATATTGGCAAAAAGTCGTATAGCTAAGCTAAATACACGGAATGTGTATGACATAATTTCAATCAACACTAAAAAAGGTGCAAGAGCAAGTGGAGCGCCTTGTGGTAAGAAAAAACTAAAGAAATGCCATCCATGATGAATACCAGCAACAATTTGAATACCAATAAAGATTGATAATGCTAATCCAAATGTTACAATAATATGGCTTGTAACTGTGAAAGTGTATGGTATCATACCTAATAGGTTAGATGTTAATAAAAACATAAATGTTGTAAAGATGAGAGGTAAATATTTGTATCCTGCATCACCAATTTGTTCACGAATTAACCCTAAAATAAAAAGATATGATAACTCTGCTACAGATTGCCATTCACGTGGAATAAGAGTAGCCTCGTATAAAGAGAATACAAATAAACCACTAATCGCAGCTACAACAATAAGCATAAATAAAGAAGAGTTTGTAAATGAAATATTAAAATTACCAATGCTAAGTGGTATAATAGAAATAATTTGAAATTGTTCAAATGGGGATGTTAACATATTCATATAAGTAACTTTTTTTTAAAAAAGATAAATCTTATTTATTGTATTTATTTTTATACATTATTATATATACTTAAATAAGTATGGTTTTTTATATAGAAACACACCACGGATCTATTTATATCAAACACTGTAAGGGATACTATACGTACTACCCACGCCACATGTCTGTGTTGGCATTCTTAATTCTCAGCTATTGGAGCAATCAAGTTGCTCCAATGTTTTTAGATTATTTAGCTAGTCTATGTCTTCCTTTTGCTTTTCTAGATGATATTACGGTGTCATTACGTAATCTATGTAGAAATCCATGTCTACGCTTTTTTACTAATACACTAGGTTGATATGTTCTTTTCATAAAAATTAACTTTTTATATGTGAGTGTTATCTGTTTTATTCTATTAAGAATATCATTATATATATATATATGTAATATAAATAATATTAGTTATAATAATTATAATTTTGTGTAAATTTATTATTTTAAAAAGGAATGTATTTTATGGCAGTACCTAAAAAAAAAGTTTCCCATTCTCGTAAAAGAATACGAAATAGTGCTAAAAAACTTTCAGAAGTACATTATATTGTCTGTCCAAATTGTAGTTTTTTAAAACTTAAACATCATGTATGCAAAGCATGTGGTTATTTCAAAGATGGTCTAATCTATTCTAAAGGAAACCACTAATAAAAAATAAATAAAATTAGTGGCTTTTTAAAACTCTTGTAAATCCACGCTTGGAAAGATTCGAACTCTCGACCGACAGATTCGTAGTCTGTTGCTCTATCCAGGCTGAGCTACAAGCGTATATAATATAAAGATATAAAAATAATTCATACGAATTCAACATGCTCATATTTTAAGCTTGTTACTATGTTGGGGTAAAAGGGTTCGAACCTTTGCATGACGGTATCAAAAACCGCTGCCTTACCACTTGGCTATACCCCATTGATCAGGTGATTTTTGTTTGAAAGAAGTGGTAACTTTAGTACATTAAAACAAAGTCTATTTTAAATAGACCATTAAAAAACATTTGAGCCTATAACTCAGTTGGTTAGAGTATACGCCTGATAAGCGTAAAGTCGGTAGTTCAAGTCTACTTAGGCTCAATTAGTATTTGTGAAGCGGAAAAAGGGACTCGAACCCTCAATCTCAGCCTTGGCAAGGCGGCGCTTTAACCATTAAGCTACTTCCGCAATGAATTTAATAAATCTTAACAAGATTTATTAGCTTATTAAGTAATTAATTTTATATATATTATATATATATAATTACATACAATGTATACATTATATCTACAAAAAAACAGTGTGAAATGGCGAAATTCGCCATTTCAATCACACTGTTATTCGACTTTCCAGTGGTATACATATGCTAATATACGAATTAATTGAGGTAGTTGCATATTAAATAAGTACAGTATAGATTCGTTGTTATGTTCTGCATAAGGGTAAATACCTAAGTGCATAGATAAAACAGTTAAGTATTTGCGTGGCAACGATGGTTTTTGTACATTTAAAGGACCTTTTTTATATTGTTGTATGTATAACATTTTATCTTTTTTATTTATTTTTTGTTTCTCGTATTCAATGAATTCAAAGGGGGTTTGCTTTTGTACATCTATAGAAGATACAGTTTTTGTTTTTAATTTTGTATAATTTTGGATTCTTTTTATTTGTCGTGGACTTATTCGTAGAGAATCTGATAACTCTTTCTCCGTAGGCTCTCTGCCTAGTTTTTGGTATAAAGTATCTCTTTCAGTCTTATATTGAATTATTTTTTGTCTTATATTTTCAGGTACATTTATTAATTCATATGTTTCTGGTGTAAATCTTTGCAGTGGTTGTTCAACCCACCAAGAAGCATAAGTTAGAAAGCGACACTTTTTATATAGTTGAAATTTATCTATTGATTTAATTAGTCCGGAAGTACTTTCTTCTATTATGTCGAAAATACTTGGATGTTTTAATTTGTAATGGTTTATTACATGCTTTAGATAAGATGTGTATGTTTTTAATATAATTAATTTCGAAATATTTATTGTGTGCTTTCTGGATGTATATTGTTTGTACATCAAATATATTTCTTTTTTATTTAGAACATCCAAAGCTGCATACGCATTCTCTTTTTTTATCATCTTTTTTGCATGGAAACAATATTTCCACGACATTACGGGTGATAAAAATAATTTATCTCTCATACATATGGTATGATATAAGTCAATCCATTTAAGACTACACTCGAAAAATAACTCTGTTTTTAAACCTAATTGTTTTAATAAAAAGATTATTGTCCATTTTATCTCATAGTAAAATAATTCGAGAAATATGCTGCTTTTTGAAGAATATGTTAAAATATCACTATGATTTGATAATAGATCTAGTATATTATATGATAGTAATAAATGCTGATGCAGCTTGAGTATATATCGAGAAATAGACTCTTTTTTAACAGTATGCTCTATATTTTTTGATAAACTCTGGATCTCATACTCTAAATATTGAGTTTCTTGTATAAATTTATCTTGTATATCTACATAAGATTGGTGTAAGTAATATTTAGTTATAGGGTTTCTAGCAATTCTTTCTAGTTCAGATAACTTTTTTTGTTCATAGGATAAAAAGAGTTCATACTCATAATATACACCTTTCATGTGTTTAGTAGAACAAATACGTTGGTAATAATCAAAGAGTTTCTGATGCTTAAACTTGTATATGGAATAATTATGTAAGATATTACTATTTCTAATATTTTGTAGAAGACTATTTGTACTTGTATACTCTGTACATTTAAGATGTGTTCTTAGATACAGGTAAGATGTTAAGTCTGTAGTACAAGAAGCATTTATGTTTTTATGTCTATTTAGATAATTGTATAATAAATACTTATTTTCAGAAAGCATACTGAAAAAACCTTTTTCTATTTGATCTCAAAAAGATAATGACATTTCTTTGTTAGGATAAATTTCTATTATAATGGTGATTATAACTCAGTTGGTTAGAGTGTCAGATTGTGATTCTGGAAGTCACGGGTTCAAGTCCCGTTATTCACCCAAATGTAAAAGATAATTAAACTTTACTTTTCTAAAAAAAGCATTTCATGGTATATGAAAAAATTCTGGTTCTTATTTTATTACGAATTGATATCTTCTAATGTACAAAGTGGAAATATTCTAAATATAGTAATATTTTATGTTTCATTACTTGCTCTATTTCCTCTAGGAATAGGCAATGCATTACATATTATATCAACAATTAATACATCAATATTAGTGATAATGATTGTGTTTACTGTAATCCTTCAACTTGAAGGGTTTTTTGACAAAGAAAGAGCTAGTGGTAATTTAAAACAATACCCATTTTTAACAGCACAATATAATTTCAAGTGGATATTATTAATACGTGCCTTCTATAAAGCAGCTAGACTGTTATTTGGTTTAATACTTGCAATGCCTATTGGATGTATCTTATTAAATGTAAATTTATCGTATTATTTACCTATTATACTGGTATTAATTCCAGTAGTGCCAAGCATGCTATTTCTTGGACTGATAGGGTCTTCTTTACTCGTTGGGTTTACACAAAAATCGACATTTTTAATGCTACTACTATTCCCTCTCTTTGTACCACTACTTATATTTACAATAAGCTATCTTACAAACTCAGCGACCACATACTTTGAGTTACTTATTTTATATAGTATATTTATTGTACTATCTATGATATTTCCCTATATTTGTAATACAACATTAAAAAGTCTAACATAATATATGAAAAAGCATTATCTTGATTTTACGAAGCCAAATCATTTTATGTCTATAACCAAGTACATACTACCCTTACTAGGTTATAGTACATTAACATTATTTATAGCTACGTTGTTTATGGGTCTAGTTACCTCGCCCTGCGATGCACAGCAGGGTGAGAACTATCGTATCATATATATTCATGTACCATCAGCATGGATTTGTATGCTCTTATACATGATACTAACAATAGGTAGTGTTTTGTTTTTGCTATATAAGCATCCTTTAATTGCAGCAATCAATTACTCTCTAGGAAAAACAGGAGCAATATTTACATTAATAACACTAATAACAGGATCTTTGTGGGGATTTCCTATGTGGGGTACATTTTGGGTATGGGATGCAAGATTAACTTCAGTATTAATATTATTTTTCATTTATATGACATATTTATCTATTATTATAAGTAGTAAATTTACTGAACGTGGTCATCGTACAGCATCTATAATTGCAATTATAGGATTTGTAAACATTCCAATTATTAAATATTCTGTGGAGTGGTGGAGTACATTACATCAAGCAGCTAGTATAACTCAATCGCAAAATCAAATACATATTGCTATATTGATTCCTATGGTTTTAAGTCTCTGTACTTTTATATTATATAGTATATATCTAACCATACTACACATTCGAATCTATATTACAACCAATAAACTTATTGCTATTCAGCAATAAATTTATTGAGTAGGAACAAAAAATTAAAAACAAGAACATAAGAAGGAAATATTTATCATATGACAAAACGTATAGCAGCAAAAAAAAAAGTTTATAGACAACTTGGTGTAGATATTTGGGGAATGGGTTCAAATATCTGGAGTAATGAGAAATGGAAAATGACTCCAGGAGAGCATACACGTAGACATAGACAATCTGACAGACAAATCATAGTACCCCATGCTGAAGTAATAAATCAATTATACCATGCTGGAGCTTTAATAGCACAACCAAATGAAGCAAATAGAGTAAAAATATCACATTATGAACCAAGATATGGTACCCAGTTAAAAGAAAAACAAAAATTACGTAAGACCTACATAAACATGTCTGAGACACAGTTTTATAATACATTAAAAACTGCATCCAATTACGAGGGAAAACTAGGAGAAAATCTAGTAAAATTATTAGAAAGAAGACTAGACAGTGTATTATATCGTGCACAATTTGCAAAATCCATGTATCAAGCAAGACAGTTAATTAACCATGGACATATTTTAGTAAATGGTAAGGTACTAAACATATCTAGTTACACAGTTAAAAATGGTGATTTAATACAAGTAAATCCAAAAAGTTACGATTTTGTAGCTAAATACTTTGTAACACATAACTTTAAATTGTATGATGACCTACCACATTTAGAAATTGATTACCAAACCCTTTCATGCATATATCTAGGGTCTCCATCATATGATGAGATTCCATACCCTATACATTTTGATTTAGATACAATTATACGTCATTATTATTAAAACTTACTTTTTTAAAAGGTAGTAAATGTTTTTACACATTTACTACCTGAAATAAATAATTAAGAATCATTCAAAGCTACCTTACATACAACATATGCATATATTATATCCAATATATAATAATAAATGTTTATGTTCTTGATATATAAATAAAACGTTATTATTGTAGTAACAACAAAAAAAGAGTAATTTCTATGAATTTTTTAGCATCAGAATTATCTTCTATCCTAGAAGAACGTCTTTCTAATGCATCTACAGAGCTAGATGTAGAAGAAGTAGGTAAAGTAGTATCTATTGGTGATGGTATTGCTCGTATATATGGACTCAACAATGTTCAAGCTGGTGAAATGGTAGAATTCCCAAATAGCGGAATTCAAGGAATGGCACTTAACCTTGAAACAGACAATGTTGGTGTGGTGATCTTTGGTAACGACAGAGGTATTAAAGAAGGAGACACAGCAAAACGTACACGCGCAATTGTAGACGTACCAGTAGGTAAAGAATTATTAGGTCGTGTTATAGATGGTCTTGGTAATCCAATTGATGGAAAAGGACCACTTAATACAGCTGTAAGAAAAAAAGTAGAAATTAAAGCACCAGGTATTATTGCACGTAAATCAGTGCATGAGCCAATGCAAACAGGTATTAAAGCAGTTGATGCTCTAGTACCAATTGGTCGTGGACAACGCGAGCTTATCATTGGTGATAGACAAACAGGTAAAACTGCTATTGCTATCGATACAATGCTAAACCAAAAATTCATCAACGATTCTACTACTAACGAGAAAGAACGTCTATATTGTATCTATGTAGCAATAGGACAAAAGAGATCTACAGTTGCTCAATTAGTAAAAATCCTTGAAGAGAATGATGCACTCAAATATTGTGTTATTGTAGCTGCTACAGCTTCTGAGTCAGCACCATTACAATTCTTAGCACCATACTCAGGTTGTACTATTGGTGAATACTTTAGAGATAATGGTATGCATGGTCTAATTATTTATGATGATCTTAGCAAGCAAGCTGTTGCATACAGACAAATGTCTCTTCTCCTAAGAAGACCTCCAGGTCGTGAAGCATATCCAGGTGATGTATTCTATCTACACTCTAGACTTCTAGAAAGAGCAGCTAAAATGTCTGAAGCACAAGGAGCAGGTTCATTAACAGCACTTCCTGTTATTGAAACACAAGCAGGTGATGTATCAGCATACATTCCAACCAACGTGATTTCTATTACTGACGGTCAGATCTTCCTTGAAACAGAGCTTTTCTATAGTGGTCTAAGACCAGCTATTAGTGTAGGTCTTTCTGTTAGCCGTGTAGGTTCTGCAGCTCAGATTAAAGCTATGAAACAAGTAGCTGGTACACTAAAACTTGAGCTCGCTCAGTATCGTGAAGTTGCTGCCTTTGCACAATTTGGTAGTGATTTAGATGCAGCTACTCAATACCTACTTAACCGTGGTGCACGTTTAACTGAATTACTCAAACAAGCACAATATTCACCTATTTCAACAGAAATGCAAGTGATTATTCTATATGCAGGTGTACGTGGATTCCTAGACAAAGTAGACGTATCAAAAATTTCAGGATTTGAGAAAGCACTAATTAAATTTGTAGAAACAAATCACCAAGATTTATTAAAACAAATTAAAGCAGAGAAATCACTATCTCAAGCACTTGATCAGAAAGTACGTCAATTAGTTGAAACATTCACTAAAAATTATGTAAGTTCTTCTCAAGCTTAATTTAAAAAAAGAATCAGTGCTTAATTTAAGCACTGATTCTTTCTATTAATTTACCCCAATTTAAAATAAATATAAGAATCGTATTATGTCATATTTATATAACATAATGTCAGATCTTTGATGATGTATTAAAATCTAACTTTGTAGAAAAAGGAATACACAATGGCAGCAACTAAAGATTTTAAAGTAAGAATTAAAAGTATTACTTCTATCAAAAAAATTACAAAAGCCATGAAAATGGTAGCGGCATCTAAACTACGTCAAGTACAACGTGGATTAGATATTGTTAGACCATCCTTTAATGCACTTAATAGCATATATAATGAGTATGCAAACTCAGCATCTATTGAAAATAAAAAAAATAGATTAATCATAGCAATCTCTTCAGATAGAGGTCTTTGTGGTGGTATTAATACCAATGCTGTAAAAGCAACTAAAAACTCAATCAAAACAATCAAGAATGAGATCCCTGATGCACATATTTCTCTATTCACTATTGGTGATAAAGGTAAAGATGTTCTTTCACGTGAGCATGGTAAACTAATTATCAAAGCTGTTAGTGATGTATCTAAGAAATCTATTTCCTTTGGTGCTGCATCATTAATCGCAGAAGAACTCCTCAAACAGCAGTTCGACACATATCATCTCATATATAGTAAATTTAAATCTGTAATCTCTCAATCATTAGTAGAAGAGCAAATCAGTTCCGCTAATTCACTTGAAAACGCATTCTTTGAATTCAACGGTTATGAGTTTGATTCTGACAAATCAGAACTTCTTTATGACTTCTATGAATATTTCTTAGGTTACAAAATATTTAGTGCATTGCTTGAAAACGCAACCAGCGAACAAGGTGCACGTATGAATGCGATGGATAGTGCATCTAGAAATGCAGGTGAAATGATTGATAAATTAACTCTTATATACAATAAAGCACGTCAAGCTTCTATTACTAGAGAACTTATCGAGATTATTTCTTGTGCTAGTGCTGTATCTTCTAAGTAGTGCTTTAGCATTGTGATACCAATAAAAATTATTGGTATCACAAGCATAGAAGTACCCAAATAACACGAAGGACCGTATTACATGGATATTATACTATTCTATTTTTTTTCATTTCTAATTTTAGTTTCCGCTACACTTGTTATTGCTTCTAATAATCCAATACACTCTGTACTATATCTAATCTTAGTATTTTGCAGTACAAGTGCTTTATTTATTCTCATTGAAGTTGAATTTTTATCAATGGTGTTTTTAATGGTTTATGTAGGTGCAATAGCGGTACTATTTTTATTCGTAGTCATGATGTTAAATGTTAAACTAGTTGAATTTAATGTTAATATGATTAGATATTTACCTCTCGGAGGACTGATAGGAATAATATTTCTACTAGAAATTCTCCTAATTGTAGATAGCGATTTAATACCATTATTTGGTATTGATTTGAATATTAGCAATCAACCAATATCATGGTATGAAACCATTAATCATAGTACTAATGTGGAATCTTTAGGTGCATTATTATATACACACTATTTTTTACTTTTCTTACTAGCAGGTATGATCTTACTTGTTGCTATGATAGGAGCAATCGTATTAACAATGTATAAACGTGCTCTTGTACGCCGTCAAGATATTTACAGTCAAGTTACACGTGATTTTTACACAGCAATACACAATACCAATAGATTAAACTAATTATCAGAGAAAGGGGAAATTTTCCCTTTCTCTCTTATACAATGACATGTGGATATAGCTCAGTCGGTTAGAGTATTGGTTTGTCACACCAATGGTCGCGGGTTCAAGTCCCGTTATCCACAAACTATGTAGTAGTTATATATATACATATATATAAAAATATATGCAAATATATAGTTGTATACAACTATATACATACTTTATAATGTCTGGGTAGCTCAGTCGGTAGAGCAAAGGACTGAAAATCCTTGTGTCAGTGGTTCGATTCCACTTCCAGACAGCGGACATCGCATTCATATTCTCATTTCACCGCACACATAACCTAGATAAGGGCTAATACTAGCCCTTATCTCATATATAATAACATATTAATCTCCCCAGGTTGGGTTTGAACCAACGACCTAGTGGTTAACAGCCACTCGCTCTGCCAATTGAGCTACTGGAGAATATATTGTTATTCTATATATTTATTTTATATTTATTAGGGAAAGTTTGTTGGTGGGGTGTTTGTGGGAGTATTGAGAAAAAAAGAGTACAAAAAAAAGGTTTTTATCAGAATGAGATTATTAAAGCAGCCTCTTATTAGGGAAATTAATGGTTTTATCATTGATTATCCAACACCAAGTAATATAAGCTACTGGTGGGGTTTCGGTATATTAGCTGGTATTTGTTTAGCAGTACAAATATTAACTGGTATTTTTTTAGCTATGCACTATACACCACATGTAGATTTAGCATTTAATAGCGTAGAACATATTATGCGTGATGTTAACTATGGTTGGCTTATTAGATATGCACATGCAAATGGTGCATCTATGTTTTTTATAGTTGTTTATATTCATATCTTTAGAGGTCTTTACTATGGATCATACGCAGCGCCTAGAGAGCTATTATGGATTGTAGGAGTAGTAATCATCTTCTTAATGATGGGTACTGCTTTCATGGGTTATGTGTTACCTTGGGGACAAATGAGCTTCTGGGGTGCAACAGTGATTACTAACTTTGCTTCTGCCGTTCCATTAGTAGGTGATTACATCTTACATTGGTTATGGGGAGGATTCTCTGTTGACAATGCAACATTAAATAGATTCTTTAGCTTACATTACTTATTACCTTTTGCAATCTTAGGGCTTGTAGGATTACATTTAATTCTTCTACATGAAGATGGTTCTAACAACCCATTAGGTATTGAATCTAAGGTAGATAAAATTGCATTCTATCCATACTTTTATGTGAAAGATCTTTTTGGTTTAGTTGTTTTTGGTATGTTCTTTTCTGTTTTTGTATATTTTTACCCTAACTTACTTGGACATCCAGACAACTATATTGAAGCAAATCCTCTGGTTACACCAGCACACATTGTACCTGAATGGTATTTCCTACCTTTCTATGCGATACTTAGATCTATTCCAGATAAACTAGGTGGTGTTGTAGCAATGATTTTAGCTATTGTAGTACTAGCATTTTTACCTATTCTGAATACTTCAGAAGTAAGAAGCTCTCAGTTTAGACCTCTTCATAAAATATTATTCTGGTTCTTAGTTGTTGATTCTTTTATACTAGGCTGGATCGGAGGACAAACCCCTGAAACTCCATATATTGAGATTGGACAAGCAGCTACCGTTTACTATTTTATGTACTTCATGGTGTTTATACCTGTATTAGGTAAATTAGAACGTATCTTATTACGTTTAGATGGTACAGAATCACTTAAGACAGTAATTGAAAAAAGTTAATTATCGTTGGGTGAGAAGCTCTAATTAGAGCTTCTCACTCCATAGCATATAAGTTTTAATCTAAGTACTTTTTTGTACTTATATAAACTAATACAAAAGTATAATCTCTATGAATCAAAGTGCACAAATTCTTTTTTTAACAGAACTTGTTAAAGGAATGTCTTTAACACTTGAATATTATTTTCGAAAAAAGGTGACTTTAAACTATCCTTTTGAAAAGGGTCCTTTAAGTCCACGCTTTAGAGGTGAGCATGCTCTTAGAAGATACTCTACCGGAGAAGAAAGATGTATTGCATGTAAACTATGCGAAGCAGTATGTCCTGCTCAAGCAATTACTATCGAAGCAGAGCCACGAGTAGACGGAAGCAGAAGAACTACTAGATATGATATTGATATGACAAAGTGCATATTTTGTGGTTTTTGTCAAGAATCCTGTCCTGTAGATGCCATTGTAGAAGGTCCAAACTTCGAGTTCTCTACTGAGACTCATGAAGAACTACTTTACGACAAGGCTAAACTTCTCGAGAATGGTGATCGTTGGGAAACTGAGATTTCTGCAAATATAGCCTCTGAATTTTTATATAGATAAGAAATGATGCACAATACAAAATTGTATATATGTATAAATATATAAAAAGAATCCTTTACTATATTACTATAGTAAAGGATTCTTTTCGGGATGTAGCGCAGTTTGGTTAGCGTGCCTGTTTTGGGAACAGGAGGCCACGGGTTCAAATCCCGTCTTCCCGATAAAAAAGTACATCGCGCTGATGTGGTGGAATTGGTAGACACGCTGTCTTGAGGTGGCAGTGAGATTTCTTGTAGGGGTTCAAGTCCCCTCTTCAGCAAATAATTTATGTTTTGATAATTGATTTATGAGTAATAACGGACTCGAACCGCTGACCACCTCGTTGTAAGCGAGGCGCTCTACCAACTGAGCTAATTACCCTAATTATGTTACTTACGCTCTATAGGGGTCGAACCTATGACCCTCAGCTTAGAAGGCTGATGCTCTATCCAACTGAGCTAAGAGCGTGTTGTTGTTTAAGTGTTTATACTGTAGCTTGTTTATAAGCCGGATTTTGTCTAGAAGAATCACTTATTCTTCTTGGATGTTCATTTATCTGCAGTGACAAAAATTCACTTGTAGCGATCTTATGATCTTGCTCTAGGTGGGAGTTTCTTGTTGTAAAAAGCATACACTTTTGACTGATTAAAATCATTTCAATTTAAATACTAGAAAATATTTAAATGTTTCCTATAATACTTTCCCTGAAGTTTACTTCGTTGAATGTTATTCAACACCTTATGCTAGAGTCCGGACTTTCCTAGTCTATGTAGAACATCTAACAAGCATACAGTTAAATCAAAGACATATCTTATGTATGTAAGTATAACACATACTTATATAGTATATTATATAATATATATTGTATATATAATATAACTATGTACCACTTGTCATAATAAATCCTATTGCGGATATAGATTAATGGTAAATTATCTGCCTTCCAAGCAGAAGATATGAGTTCGATTCTCATTATCCGCAAGTTTGAGAATCAAACATAAGGGGGTGTAGCTCATTTGGCAGAGCATATGTTTTGCACGCATAGGGTAACCAGTTCGAATCTGGTCATCTCCATCTACATACTTAACAAGTTTCGAGTCTTTTTTTCGTGTACGTTTCAATCCATTCTAATGCAAAAATAGAACACTCAAAAAATAGTAATATTGGTATCGCAATAATAAATTGACTTATAACATCTGGTGGTGATATTATTGCAGCAAGTACAAAAGCAAGTACATAAAAGTATTTTCGTTTTTGTACTAACCAAGATAAGGTTATTAGTTTTAATTTTGATAACAAAATTAATATTATTGGAAATTGAAAACAAAACGCTAATGAAAAGAATAGTTGCATATTCAATATAAGATATTCTTGCATCTTAGCTTGTAATTCAAGATGATATAATTTTTCCAGTCCTATTACTTGAAAACTCAGAAAAAAATCAAAAGCTACTGGAAATATATACCAATAACCTAATTGACTAGATAAGAAAAATAATAGAATTGAGATTAATAATATAATACGTAGTGATTTTTTTTCATATAAATACAAACCAGGTAATATAAATACCCACATATGGTATAGCAGCAAAGGAAATGTGCAGTATATACTAACTAGTAAGCCTATTTTCAAATGAGTCATAAATGCTTCTACTAAACTTGTATATATAAAGTGAGTTCCAAGAGGTTTAGATAATATATAAAACACTTCGTGCTTAAATATATATGCTATTATAAATGTTGTGATTATTGAATAGAATACATACATAGAACGATATTTAATTTCGTTAAAATAAATAAATATTGGCATGTGCATAAAATAAATCATTTTAGTGTTTTTATTATGTATTTTATAGGATGAGGTGGGATTCGAACCCACGGTGTCGTTAAACACTTTAGTTTTCAAGACTAACACCTTAAACCACTCGGTCACTCATCCAAAATAAAATGTTATGTGGGAGCAGGATTTGAACCTACGACCTTCAGATTATGAGCCTGATGAGCTACCAAGCTGCTCTATCCCACAAGAGTATCTTTTATTTACGGATAGAGGGACTTGAACCCTCACGATTTCTCACTAGATTCTAAGTCTAGCATGTCTACCAATTTCATCATATCCGTATCTTTGTCTATACAATAAACCTTGACATTTTTTAGTATCCTGTTTTGAAGAAGTGGCTGAGTGGTTAAAAGCGACAGACTGTAAATCTGTTGACGCAAGTCTACGTAGGTTCGAATCCTACCTTCTTCATACTAGGCTTTTGAATTAAATATGTCATATTATGAGTGTATTGAGATTCGAACTCAAGACCAGCGGATTAAAAGTCCGATGCTCTACCAGCTGAGCTATACACCCTCTTATGTGAGTTGACTTATTTGAGATAGGTATAAGATATGTACTCATGCTGTTGTTATTAGATACATATATTTTGTATTTTAATTGAATAGTTATTCAATTTGTTTGCTTAACTAAGTTTTAATGGAAGGTTTTAAAAACCTTCCATTTATACTCATTTCTAAATATGAAATAATTATAAGTTATAAAGACATTAGAGTAATTAGTACTAATCAGCTAGTGTGTCGCCACACGTATACATTTAGCCTATCAACGTGATAGTCTATCACGGCTCTAATTGGAGAACCTGTTTTAAGGTAGATTTCCCGCTTATATGCTTTCAGCGGTTATTCTGTCTGTACGTGGCTACCCAACGATGCCACTGGCGTGACAATTGGAACACTATAGGTACATCCTCCCCGATCCTCTCGTACTAGGGTCGGATCCTTTCAATTCTCCTAAACCAACGGTAGATAGGGACCGAACTGTCTCACGACGTTCTAAACCCAACTCGCGTACCACTTTAATCGGCGAACAGCCGAACCCTTGGAACCTTCTGCAGCTCCAGGATGTGATGAGTCGACATCGAGGTGCCAAACGACTCCGTCGATAAGGGCTCTTGGGAGTCATCAGCCTGTTATCCCCGGCGTACCTTTTATCCGTTGAGCGATGGTCTTTCCACACAGCACCACCGGATCACTATGGCCGACTTACGTCTCTGCTTCACTTGTAGGTGTTACAGTCAGGCAGGCTTATGCCATTACACTCTGCAGTTGATTTCCGACCAACTTGAGCCTACCTTAGCGCACCTCCGTTACTCTTTGGGAGGTGACCGCCCCAGTCAAACTACCAACCATACAATGTCCCAAATATTATTATAAATATCATGGTTAGCTATGAAGAATTCAAAGGATGGTATTTCATTGTTGCCTCTACAATTGGCTAGCGCCAAGGTGTCATAAGCTCCCATCTATTCTACACATTGAATTCCTATTTGCACTGTAAAGATGTAGTAAAGGTGCACGGGGTCTTTCCGTCTAGCCGTTGGTACTCCGCATCTTCACGGAGAGTTCAATTTCGCTGAGTCAATCTTGGAGACAGTGGGGAAGTCGTTACACCATTCGTGCAGGTCGGAACTTACCCGACAAGGAATTTCGCTACCTTAGAACCGTTATGGTTACGGCTGCCGTTTACTGGGGCTTCAGATCAATGCGTGAACAAATCACTTTAACCTTCCAGCACCGGGCAGGTGTCAGACCCTATACGTCATCATACGATTTTGCAGAGTCCTGTGTTTTTATTAAACAGTCGCTACCCCCATTTTTGTGCCACTCATATGTCTAGTATGAGTACTCCTTCTCCCTAAGTTACGGAGTTATTTTGCCGAGTTCCTTCAAGATTGTTCTCTCAAGCGCCTTAGTATATTCAACTAGTCCACCTGTGTCGGTTTCGGGTACGGTTTATAAATTGAAGCTATTTCCTGGAACTTTCGTTTAACAAATGTAAATCCAATGATACATTTGTTATTCGTAAAATTCGTCACTATCAATTCACCCATCTACTACTACTTTCGTATTGATATTAGGGGCCGAATAACTCTGCGTGGTTGAACCTGGCGCAGAAACCCTTGGACATACGGCGACAATGATTCTAACATTGTTAATCGCTACTCATGTCAGCATTCTCACTTCTGATATCTCCAAAAGAACTAACATTCTTTCTTCTACAACATACAGAACGTTCCGCTACCACGATTTATATCATTCGTAGCTTCGGTGAATTACTTAAGCCCCGGTACATTTTCGGCGCAAAAGAACTAGACCAGTGAGCTGTTACGCTTTCTTTAAAGGATGGCTGCTTCCAAGCCCACCTCCTGGCTGTATTAGTTATTTTACTTCCTTTCCCACTTAGTAATTACTTTAGGACCTTAGCTGACGATCTGGGCTGTTTCCCTCTCGACCATGGATCTTATCACCCATAGTCTGCCTACTAGAGAATCAATATTCGTATTCGGAGTTTCCTTGGGTTTGAAGTAACGTTATGCTCCCCTAGCCCATTGAGTGCTCTACCCCAAATATTGTATCATCTAACGCTCTACCTAAATAGATTTCGCGGAAAACCAGCTATCTCTGAGTTTGATTAGCCTTTCACCCCTATCCACAAGTCATCCCCGGCTTTTTCAACAGACGTGGGTTCGGTCCTCCAATGAATATTACTCCATCTTCAACCTGCTCATGGATAGATCACTCAGTTTCGGGTCTAATATATTTAACTTAACGCTCTTTTTCAAACTCGTATTCACTTTGCCTATTCTTATCAGATTAAGCTTGCTAAATATATTAACTCGCTGACCCATTATACAAGAGGTACGCCGTCACTTGATTACAAAGCTCCGACTGCTAGTCAGTATTCAGTTTCAGGTTCTTTTCACTCCCTTTTTCAGGGTTCTTTTCACCTTTCCCTCACGGTACTTGTGCACTATCGATTATTAGATCATATTTAGGCTTAGAGAGTGGTCTCCCTATGTTCAGACTGAATTTCACGTGTACCGTCTTACTCAATATGAATTGTGAGTTTTTTTATACAGGACTATCACCTTCTTTGGTAAGATTTTCCAATCTTTTCTAAATTTTTGTTCACAATATTAGGCCTATTCCGCATTCGCTCGCCACTACTAACGGAATCTCTTTTGATTTCTTTTCCTTTGGTTACTTAGATGTTTCAGTTCACCAAGTATTTATATTCTTTAGGATCGAGTTTCCTCTTAGGATATTCATGGATCACAGATTATTTACGTTTCTCCCCATGACTTTTCGCAACGTCTAACGTCCTTATTGATCTAACATCAAGGCATCCGCTGAATACCTTTTATAGTCTTTATAGTATAACATAATTAGAAATGTTAATGAATTATCATT